CTCATCTTGGTTGAGTTGCTTAGAAAGCTCCCTCCTCTCGTCGGCCAAGCCGCTTCTCCTTCATCTGTCTTTTTCTTTCCGCCTAAAAGAAAAGGGAAGATTAGCCCCTGCCCCTTCTCTAAAAGCTTCTCTGATTCTGTTGACATGAATGAAGCCGTAGTAGGTCAAGAATCGGTTTTTCTAATGAATGAACCGGCCTGAACTGAAAGGGAAGAGTTTGATTTCCAGCCATAGTCATAGCGGGCACTCTTTCTTGCTTCTTGTCTACTCCCATGCCTGCTTTCGGTAGGAAGACAAATAGGGGATCAATATCAATCAAGATTGTTCGTGATGCTGCTGCTTGATTTTATGTAATCCCGGGGTCAGGCTCAGACTCGGATTCCTAGTCGGAGCTGTTGTTTTCCCGAATCGAAGGCTTTCTGTGGCCTTTCACTTCTCCCACTAAGATCAGACCTTTTCTGATTTGGATTTCCATTTTTTCTCCTTCCATGGAACCTTATCTGCCTCTGCCTCAGTAGCCGACTTTGCTTTTGGTAAATCTGTATCCGCTGCCCCAGGTGGGTATGCAATTTGTTGCATATAGCTTTCGAAGGTCGGGACTGGCCTAGGCGCGACGGCCCCCTCTAAGATGACAGATCTATGAATGAGTCGTCATCGTCATTGAGGTCATCAATCAAGGAAAGCGGATTCGTGATGACTATCATAAAAGAGATCCAGATTCGAAGCTGGTCATGCCCTTTTCCTTTGAAACGAGCGGTGCGTGTGAGCTACCGAACGAACTTTGTTTAGCATTTCAGTCTTGGGTGGCATCTCCAATGATGTTCGGCATGGTGTCAACTTGATCTCGCTGTGAAAGCTTCAGGGTTAGACCAAAGGAAGAGAAGGCGTCAGGACAGACAAAAAGCCTAAAAGCTTACAAAAAAAGAGCACTAATGGCCCCTTTTCGGAAAGAGCCCGTCACGTCAGGGTCCCTCGTCTTGTAGTTACATGGTATGGCTAACGCTCCTTAGAGAACAGATCCGCTTCCCTAGGCGGGGGCACCCCGGCTCTAAGAATAGCTCCTAATCTGGGTAATAAAGGGAGTGAGTGCAAGCCCCCGTGGTTGTTAGTCCCATAGGTATAGAGCACGATCACGTGAAGAAGAGCATACCACCGATTGATTCATTTGTCTGATTCGGTATGTAGGCACAGATAAAGCGTTCCGGCTTGAGCCGATAAAGTCTCACCCTTCGATGTACATCCACAACTTCTCAGCTCTTTCATTGCAACTCACCACCCAACCTCTCTCCTTCCCATGGGCAAGCGCATCCTTCAGTTAATGCTTCGCCCCTCAACTGCCGATGATATTGATCTTTCCTTGCTTCGAGTTCGACATCCTCTCAAGTCAAGATAAAGAATCGGAAATCTTTTATTTGAAATCTTTATTTTGCCTCCATCCAGCCTGAATTACGCCCTTTTTACCCTAATAGAATGAATGGCCCCTCCTGGCTAATGATAAGATTCTCAATGCTTGATCGGCCAGGGATGAAGCTACTTTGGAAAGGGCCAAGAATTTCATTCAACAAGAAGAGGCCAGAAGATGCGATTCAATCAGCCAGATGGAAGTTAGTTAAAAAAAAAAAGGCTGTCTTTTGATTGAAAGCCCCGGCCCGGACGGAATTCATTTTGTATTTGTAGAAGAAGTCTTGGCCAATTGTTAAGTAGAAGTAGTTGAGACGGTGCGAAAAGCTTTTCATTGAGGTGAAGAAAGATTGAATTCCTCTTTTGATCACACTGATTCCTAACCGACCTCTTCTCGGAAAACTAGTCTCGCCTCAGCAGTTTTTTCCCAGGGAATGAAGAGGGACTGATGACTTTCCTGCTTGACTTTTTTTACTTGAAACCATTTTCCATCTCGTGAGGGGGTGTTAGCATACGGCCGGTTGAAAGGGAACTGAATGCGTCAAGTCTTCACTCCGGATTCCACGTTGCAATCTCTGCCGACTTATCCTCTGCAATTAGTCTAGCCAAGTCCACTAGAAAGGGATTCGTGAACAACAGCATCAGTGAATCCCTGACGTTCCCTGGAGAGCTAACAGCAGCTGATGAAATGGCAAGTGCCAGGCTAAAGGCAAAGAGCATATTCCTGCGAACCTTCGAAGAGATTTTTCACAGTTGAACAGGAGGAAGAACAGCTTAGCTTCTTCAATAAGAAAGAAGAGAGAGCTCCGGGGAAGTAGATCCAGCGGAGACCAAATCATCTTTCCGGTGAAGAATCGATGAAGGGAATGCGCAAGCAAACAAAAGACATTTCATTAGTAGACGGGGAAAAAGAAGAACATGAGATCATGGAGTAGAAAGAGGGAGTCCGGCTTTGGTTCATTGGCCCCTGGCCGGCCTTTTTCTGCCCCCGGACTGTCTCCTAAGACACCCCTCCAAAATAAGGTCAAAGTCGTGTATCCGCTCTCAGATTCGCATGAGCTACGGCTCTCGTCCTGACCGAGATCTATTCTCATCTTGTGGGGAATCCTCTCTCTTTCTGCCAGTGCCAGCCTCTTCCTCGAGCACGGGGTTAGGGGAAAGAAAGTTCTCTCATCTCAAGCAAGCCCACCTCTCCTGCCAGCTCGTATGTTGCCAAACCTCGTTTCGTACTTTTTGGCGAGTTGCTTGTCTCCAGTAAGAAAGCTCACAAGGAAGAAGCTAACCTATGATTTAGTCGAGTTGCTTCGCTCCCCAACTCGTTTAAGTCAACCGATGCCATGGGTCATTCCCTTGTTTACGAAACAGGGCTATGAAAAGCATCGAGAAAGAGGATTGGAACAACTACCTCCCAGTCTATCGGGACTCTACCTATTTGGTTTGGTTGATTCTTGCCCTGGGCTTCACTCCCTTAATCCCGTTCCTTCGCTCTCCGGGCTTCTTCCTTCTAGGCGAATAAGTGCATAAACTTCTGTAAATAAAATAGAAAGACAAACTTATGAAGAAAGCACCGGTAAGGTTGTACCTAAGCCTAAGGGCTGGCCTGGATGTAATTCCCTCCGCGAGCTACCGGATCTAATGCACCATTCTTCGGCCTATTACTAACAGTTTCGATGTACCAGATCGTCTTGTGTTTCATCAATATTCGGCAGGAGCTTTGATTCACGCCCTTATTCCTTTGCTTTCAATGGGAGCTGGGTCTTATGTCACCTCTCCTCTTCCTCTTCTTGTGAGCATGAAACCATCAAGAGTCAAAGCTGAGACAAGGCTAATCGCTAATCGTGATGTCTTACTATATTTTAATGCCTTTGTCCCTCGCTTACTTTAAAGCTGGGTTGCCAATGTTCGAAGACCTGTAGTTTCTGCTGTCAGGATAGCAATTCCTCTTTGTTTACATGCTACCCTCGCGTGACCTCACCCCAGGTAAACCGAACCCGTCCGTAAATTTGACTTTCTCGGAGTTCCTTCTTTCTTCTGCCTCTCCAATCAGATCTAACTGGCTGGCACTCCCGGATTGGCTGCTTTATTACTTTATGCCAACTAAGACATATATCAAAAAGGCATGAAAGCCTTCCTCTAAAGGGTTTGTACCAGTACTTATCGAAACTCCAGTTTTCCAATGCGTGAACTTCTTTTATTTCTGGGCATGCTAAGATCGCTTATTCCGCATCAACTGGTGATTCTTTTCACCCCTAAAGTAAAGAAGTCAAATCAGTTAATTAGTAAGTTCCGTCGCTCCCAACCAGTTCTTCTTCGACCGCGAGTGAACCATAGCCTTTTACCGGAGATAGCCTTTTCTTTTTCTTCACTTTCGTCATTAGAGTGAATCGGTTTATGAGAATTTAATGCTTAATTCGGGTATAAGTCTTCCAGGTGAGTGTCAGCGAAGAGTGGGAAGGTGATAATGAAATTGGCTCCAATGCCAATAAGAAAGCTGCCACTAATAAGTTAAGTGAAGTGCATCAGAAAGGCGTGGTTGGCCAATAGAAGCTGTTCAAGGCATAACTATAGTTATTCGCCGATAGGTGGAGTATGGAAGTTAGGAAGAGAGGGTTGGACTATCTTGGCTCTCTCAACAAGCATGGCTCTTTCTTAAGCTTAAGCCAGTCAGGCATGCGTCTTTCTAGCGCTGGTAAGGCAATGCTAATTCTTTCTTGGACATGTAGTGCCCTATCCATTAGTGGGGCTCATCAAAAACTGGACTTCTAAATGATTTCCAAGCTTAGTTCATCCGGGAGCGTAGTGGTTTCAAGAGCTGCATGTCTACGAAATCTTTATCTTCCGCTCTCATTACGATGATAAAAAGCAATTCTTTGGTCTATCTTTCTCGAGTGGTCAGTTCTCAGGGGTTGGATGAAGCAGTGGCTGCGTTATTGCCATTGGTATTATGGCACAATGCTGTTTTAGGATGTGCTCTGGGTGACCTATGGAATTTAAGGCTCCTGTTGTGTTGTAAAAACCCTTTTGGCCATCAACCGAACTGATTCAGAGCTGGTTCGGTTTGGGCAACTATGGAAGTTGTATGATCAGGTAACCACTTTTGGTATCCAATTCCGGTTGCCGGAGTCACGACAAGCCCCTTTTGTTTGGGGTGGTTACTCGGAGGATCATGTTCCCTGGTATCACGATATCAAAATGCTGTTTTCTCCTTGGTCTTTTTCGATCGGCGTAACTAGAAGTAGGAACTAGACCCATGTTCTTTAAGGCACCGTCGGCCCCTCCCTTATGAATCTACCAATCTCATCCTTTTTCTTTTTTCTGGGTTTACGTCGAGAGAACGGATAGTTCGTAATGTATGTTAGGAGGGTACGAGAAATGCTCCACTGGCAAGGTCCTTTCAAGCAGGTAAGGAGAATCTTTCTAGAGGTAAGGAAAATATACATACAGATACAGATACTGCTGCGGGGACAGGGATAGCTTTTCCATCAGTCCCTTGGGCAAGGAAGTAGGCTAGGCAATCTAGTGAAAAAACAAGTGATCCATTTGAAAGCTGTTACATTTCATTTCCAGGGTGAGAGTGTCCTTAATCGAGTATGAGTCCCCGGGTATGCTTTTCCAAGTCCAAGTGTTCGAAGGAGGCGAGCTCCCTTTAAGAAAAAGCCCTTTCCTGTTACCGTTGATTCCAGGTAGTTTCTTGAGGACGTGAGCAAGACAGATAAAGCTAGTTTATTGTGCAGAAAAAAAAGTAAGACTTTCCAGCTTTTAAGAGAAAGCAAGCACTCCTAATCGGCTGTTGCAAGCTCAGGGCGAGGGGTGGCACTCAATTTACTGTCGAGAAGGCGGATTCTGAAGTGTGTCACATCCGAAACCCGCAAATCAAGACAGAACTCTTCTTTTTATAGAATATTCTCAGTCATATTCAATCTCGACTTATTCAAATAAGCCGAACATTACACGCAAATAGAACAATGAACACTTTAAGTTAAGAAGTGATAAGCGAATTCACTCATTAAGGGGTCATAGTAGAATTAAAAGCTTCTCTCGTTGCCTTCGATTCAAAGTCAAAGAGTGGTGCGGACTTACCTAACCCTATACAGAAGACAAGTAAACTTCCCTGATACGAAAGCCTTGGATAGTAGGGACAGGGTAAACCATAAACTGCCATAAAGGAATCCATATCTTTCCTATCGGCTATCTTGTGGTCTAGCTATGGTCTAAGATGGGAAGGCCTGTTTCTAAATTAAATAGTAGGAGGATAGATAGGGCCAGGCCATAAGCAGAGGAGCAGGTTGAAAGGGTCTCATGCTACGATACGAGTCGAATACATAGAGGTAGAGTTCGGGTTAATAGATAGAATTGGGAAACCCCCTCTCCCTTTTGTCGGTGATACAGTCGTCGCGGCTGGTTAACGAGATTGAACAAAGTCAAGGGCGCGACGGGGTCCAGGCAAGGGTTTCGGTGAACTAAGTAGTAAATTAAAAAGAAAGTCGCTTTAGGAGCGGTTGCTAAGCTCTTTCTCTAGTCAAGGTCATCGGCGAGGTAGAACCATTCTTTTTGGTTTGGGTGTTAGCGCTAGGAGAAGGCGAACTAGCAGCCGTATCAAAGAAGTTGTTCGTACTGACCTCACGCTTAGGGTTCGCTACCAATAAGTCGTTCTGCGGAACTTTCTAAAATTCTAGAGTTCCGAATGGAGGAGACTGATTCAAGAGAAGAGGCTTCGATTGAGCCCATGACCTTGCTTGAACTAGAATTGGATAGCGGGGACTGATACAGGTGGTCGGCTTTAGCTTTGCTAAAGGCAATGAGGGAAAGCTTTCTAGTCTGGGCAATTCACACTAACCGAATCTCGCATAGAATCCATAAATGAAGAAAGCATCTCAATTGGAGAAAAGTTCGTTTTCCTCAACGAAATTCCACTCATAAGTAGGTTCACATCGTGATCTAAGTTTCATTTCCGGTTATGATACTGGTAAAGAGTCCTATTCTTCTCCCCGGGTTATGAAATAATTCAATAGCTCCGGGCCCCTCACTGCATTCCAGGGCAAGCCCCTCCCCGATCCTCCCATTCCTACTGGATTTTAGCAAAAAGAGTATGAACACTGTATCGCTATGCCCCTCGCTTAGCCCCGCTCTTTGGTTTAGGATGGATCCGGACTGGACTAAGCCTGAAGATAGAATTACGGACTGGAAGCGAAAACACCGTCAAAATGGCTTCTTTCTTTGTCTCCGCTGGACTTGTTTTGTAATAGCTTGATGAGCTGAACCAAGCCAAACAAGAGATATTACGTTCTACCTTCTGCTTCGAGCCCGGCCGAGAGCACGCTTCCCGATAGTCTCTTCCTTCCTAGAAATAGAACTATAACTCTCAAACCCGTCCCGTCTCCTTACTCGAGATATCTGAGATAGCTCTGTCAACTAATAACTTATAATAGACGAGCCCATTATCCTTCTGTTCTGAACTTGCTTCTTGGTATGGTACAGGAGGAGGGGCGAAGAATTCTAGTTCTAGTTCTGCTTCTGCCTAATCTTTAGTACCGCTTTGAGATTGAATCTTTAGAACCATGTGCCTAAGAGGGCGAGGACCTTTTAGGCCCTAATTCTTCCCCCGGTTCTACCTCCTTCTGCAATAGTGATCTATCCCGTCCACCCGCGAGCTATCCATTCCATTCTAACCTGTCTTTGCCTAGCAAGATACGTCTAGTTCTCCCTACGCTTGCCTATCTCAGTAGGAAATTGGAACAGTCTCCGATTTCAAAGGCGAAGCCGAGGCAAGAGCTATACCTTCTGTTCTGGAACCGGAGCAATAACTGCTATAAAGGAAGCAGATGCGCAGGAACGATCCCTAAAGCAAATACTCGGAATGCTCCACGACTAAGTATACCCATTCAGACTCGCTTTTGTTCAATTATAAATAAATAACCACTTTAATGGAGATTTATAGCATCATTCAAGTAAATACAGATTGAGATCGTAGAAACATGAGCTTGTGATATAGCTACACCTAATTCCAAACCGGTTAATGCAAGAACTATAAATAAAGGACCAGGATCTCCTATGAAATAGAAAAGATTATTCATACATAGCATAGTCCAAGCGAACCCACTTAAAATCTTTACTAAACTATGACCGGCCATCATATTAGCAAATAAACGTATTCCTGAGCTTAATGCGCGAAAACAATAAGAGATTAGCTCAAGGAGTACTAAAAAAGGCGCTAACGGCAGTGGGACTCCTGCAGGTAATAAGATGCTTAAAAAATGAAGCCCATTTTTTTGAAAGCCCACTATAGTAATGCCAATAAAAATCGAAAATGAGAGACCCAAAGTAATGAGAAAATGACTTGTAACTGTGAAGCTATAAGGTATCATACCCTGAAGATTACGAAATAACGAAAAAGTAAAAGTGACCAAGATGCGAGGGAAAAACTTTTGTTTTCCGGAAAGACCACCTATTTGTTCGTTTACCGGGTTCAGCACGAAATCATAAAGAAACTCTACCAAGGATTGCCAAGCATTTGGTACTAAGGTTCCTCCTCCCTTTTTAGTAACAAAATGAACCAGAAGTAGGACCAAACTGAGAGTTAGCAACATAAAGAAAGATGGATTTGTGAATGAGAAATACAAGTCCCCTATTTTCATAGGAATCAATGGGAGAATGGCAAATTGCTCAAGTGGGCTGTTGGGCGTAATCGTAAGAAAGACTTTTCATTTCATCCCTGTAGTTCCGCTTCTTGCTTTCCAAATTCAGGAAGACCTGTCGAAAATCGCTTGGTCCAACCAGCATGGGAGTCGTCGGGGCATTGCTTGGGACGAGTTAAGTAAAGACTGGCTACCTAGTTACACTACCTCACTGCACACCAACCAGAGACCACAATACAAAAATCTCTGCTTGCTTCGAAGCACTTCTAGACCGCACAACTGCCGTCTACTCGAATCTACTCGGAACTAGACTGCGCCGATCTGTCGATTCAATCTATGGCATTCTTCTTCTATACGATAGCTTACCCCGTTTTCCATTCATATGGATTTGGGTTTTTCCGCACCATATTTAGATCTTCCTCTTCTTCGATCCGGAATTCCCAGCAAATCCTTGACTCCTCGAATACAATGGGATTTCACACCTGGCGAATCTTTTACTCTACCTCCTCTTATTAAGACCATAGAATGTTCCTGCAAATTATGACCTTCGCCTGGAATGTGAGCAAATATATCATGTCGATTGCTCAACCGTACTTTGACTATCTTACGTAGAGCTGAATTAGGTTTTTTAGGTGTTCTCGTTGAAACACGCAGGCATACTCCTTGCTTCTGGGGACATTGATCCAAAGCTCGAGTACGGTCCGTGCGCCGTTTTTCTTCTCTACCATCACGAATCAATTGATTTAATGTAGGCATCGCTCTTGACCTTGTCCTCTCCCCTTATGCCCTATCACTAGTGATTACTCCCAATCCAAAGCACCCCTTTTCCATTTTGGGGGTAAATACTCCACAATAAGGGGTTTGAGGAGACTCTCTACCCGGGTACCTATTATTCGTCGGCGGTCCGGCGCACCCCTCCTACTCCTGATATCGTCCAAACTGTTAGGGTCAGAGACTTTTTACTTACGAGTCACTGCTCCTCCCCCCGCCTAGATCCCCGGACCATTTGGCGGATAATGGAAATCTTCCCATTCTTTTAAAATAAAAAGGCCGCAAAGAGGTCGGAGTTTGGGTTAACAATATCAAAGAGATAGCGCCCATATTCATGCGGTTCGACATGAAAAATGAACATCGATACAACGCGACGAATATCCGGGTCCTCGGGGCTTTCAACGGGGAATTCCAAGGGTTTAAGCATATAAAAAACCTTCTTGCGCATTTGGCGCTCAAAGACTTGAAGATTTTTTATAGCGAGAATCTCCTCCCGACTTAAGGGGAGTTCCCTAGTTTTTAGGACCCGAGGGGGCTCCTCCTCTAAAGGCTCGGGGGGAAGATTTAGATCGGGTAACCCCCCGGGTGCCATTCCAAATAGAGTATGCTTAAAGACAAGCATCTCTAGGTTTTGGAAGACAATAATGCTTGTCTTTAAACAGACAAATAAAAAGAGGGTCCACTGGAGAATTGACAGAAACCTTTTCCAATTTTTTATAGTAAAAAAAAAGACCCGACTTTCCAGATGAAACGGAAAAAAATAGAAAGCCCGGGAAAGGCAATAGACGAAAAGACATAACCAGAAGAATGGTGTGAAATAAATGACTTTCTCCAGTTGAGGCATTTGAGAAAAAAGAAATTCTTTCCCTCACTTCTTCTATGCATTCCTCATCCTGTTGACCGTTCTCGCTCTGTGCTCTTCTTTGTTTTTCATTATGGTAAGAATGGATTTCTTTCATGCCTTACTTTCGAAGGCTTTCATCTCCACGGGGGCCCGCGCCCTCTCTTCTTTCTTTTTAAAAATGTGGGGGTCTAGCCTTGGCCATTTCTTATCTTTTGCAAGCCTTCGCCGAGGCCACACCCTTTGTTGCATATATGGCTCCTTCGGGGGGGGGGCACAGTGTGACGGTGACAAAGAAGTTACATCCTCCAGCTCGTCGGGAAATTGGCGGCAATATCTAAACTTGCCATCCCCGAAGGAAGGAGATTCCGCCCCCGAACCATCCACAGCCCGGGCCCCCGTAAGGGAGGAGGCCCACGAACCTTCAACCTCATCCACATGGAGTGGCTCGTGGATTGAGAAATGACTCAATCCCGAAGTCTCATCTTCGACCCCAAACCAGGGTCAGCTGCAGCAAGGGGAAACCGGGGTGGCTCCTGGTCAACCATCCCAGGTCGTGGAGCAAGCGGGACCAGGGCCCGCAGAACAGCAGGCTTCCCTGTTTGCAAAACAAGAAGAAATGAAGAGGGAACTGCGTGATTTTCTACAGGCGCATACCAAGATTGCAACTAAATACAATTTTGTTTCGCAAACAGAAGAACATAAAACTTATTTTGATCGATTAGAAAAAATGGCTAAGGCCATGAATATGTATCGAAATTTAGATCTAAAAAATGCCCGGGAAGCAGCGAATGCTCTCAAGGCTACTATGAAGGAATGGGATGACGCCACTATGAATGAAAACGGTAATTAATTACTATCAGCAGGGGAATAAGTCATTTTAATGAGGTTTTTCCGTACCTCATTCGTTTCGATTCTTTTTTTTTCTGGTTCTGCCGAAGCTATTGCATAGTTTACCTAGCCTTTATTGATCTTATTCGTATTCTTATCGAAGAGTGAGGCCCTCTCATTCCTTAGCTTAGGGAGTGAGAGGGGCAAGGAGAAAGGATGGGTGGCCCCTTGCACCGGCGTTCCTTATCTTCCTTATCTCAGTAGTGGAATACGTAGGATACGACTACTACCAAACTCAAACCTTCCTTAAGCTGAGGAAATCTAATTCGAGAGGTGGATAGATAGGACTACGTCTTGCTCGATCAGGACGCTAGCTTTATTGCGAGCCAAAAACAATAAGTGGAATTCTCCCTTGACTAGATATTTTATTGAATTATGGAATTCTCTCCCCTATCGAAGATTCTCGAAACTCTCAATCCCCCTTAGGGGGGACTCTTTACCTTCTTTGCGTATGATAAATTCATTGATCGTGCCACTGGAAGATCTTTTTCAATAACGGTACGGCCATGCGATCCTTGTTGTTAAGCGAAGGGGTAGAGTTGAAAATGGATGAGTGTTTGGGGTATCAATCTCGACCTGGCAATGGGTTTCGACTGGTCTAATGGGTTAGATGCTCCTGTTGCTGTACCCGTAGCTGCTTGTTGAGTAGGTTCCTTTGCTCTTATTATGAGGGTTGATGCTGGGAGAGAACCTAGCTAAGGGGAAAGAGAGTGGATGGGCATCCCTTTCCATAGGGGTCTTCTACCCACTTCTACTAAGGCTAGGCTCCCATTGTAATGGTGAAGGGACGCCAGCAAAAGGGTTGGAAGTATTGCAGCATAGGGTTCATCCAAGGAAAACTTTTATGAGCCCCACTAAAAAGGTCCAGCATGACAGATATGGTGTTGCCCCATTTGATAGGGGATGGTGAATAATTCGAGTTGGCCATCTGAGGACAGCGGAAATGGGGTTCGGTACCTCATTCCTCAATCCAGGTACGATCTCCGCGCACCTCTACCTCTATGGGGTTTCTTTTTTTCCCTGCTCTGCTAAGGATCAGCCCTTTGAATAAGCGAGGGATTGATAGCTTTCTTTTACTATCTTCTGACTGATTAATAAAGACCATTCCAAGAGAGTAAACGAGAGGAAGGGGAGTAAAAGTAGCAACAGCAGTTAGCAGCTCAACGTAGTAAGAAGAGAGTCGAAAGAAGCGTTAAGCTCTGTCATTAGTATTAGTCGGAAAAGCAGATCTCAACAATTGTAAAGCGGTCATTCGGACGACAATACGTGTGAGATCGTCCGAATGTTGTATATACTATATTTCTTTCTTACAACGGTCCTCGTGCCCTAACAAGGGTTTCTAGCTTGGCCCAGCCTACTGGAAAGAAAAGACAGACTCGAGACTGAAAGGATCGAGGGATGGCTATTCCTGTTCTGACTGGCCTAATGCACAGGGACTCAAACTCAAGGACCTGCTCTAAGGCTGGGACAACTATTCCTATTGCTAAGTTCATCATTGAGGCATAACAATAACAACTAACAACGGAAGCGTATTCTAAGTTCCGATCGGTAGGATATGCTTCACAAACTTCAAGTTATGATCCCAATAAAACATTTATTTTGTTTAGTGTCCCATTGCTGTTTGGGCTCGCTTCTTCCAAGTTCTCCTTCTAAGTTCTCAAAGAGTGCATTGTCTCGATGCCTGTTCATTGAGCCATTTAGCCGAGCTAAGGTTTGGAACCCTAGTTTTTGAGGGTCCAGAGGAAAAAAAGCTCACGAGAGGAAAGAATGAATAGGATAGGAGTCTGCTGCAGAGGCTGATTCTTGCGCCTGGAGACCGAGACAGAATTAGCTTGTCTTACCTTTGCTATTTGCCCCAAACGTAGGAAGGCAGTCAAGTCACTTCAGGAAAAAGAGGAAGGAAGTCAAAAAAGGAAAGGGCTTCGGGAGTGAAAGACAGAAGTTAAAGAGAGTCAAGCGAAAGCGAACCCCTAATCAGTAGAAGAGGCACCAGAAGAGGAAGCGAAGCTGAAAAGGCAAGGACCTATCCACAAAATGGAGCGGATTACATATGAAAAACAAGTAGAATCCCCACTTTCAATGTGGAATTATAAACTCAGAAAACCTATTACTGAAAATTATATGGCGGATTCCTTTACGGATCTAGGGAAAAAACTTGCTTTTGGGACCTTAAAAGGAATTCATTATATTTTACCACTATTAGTTAAATTACCTCCAACCGAAAATATTATTACGAAGGATAATAAATAATAAAATTAAAGAGCGAAGAACAATTACACGAAATAAGACCAGGGTTGCTCGATGCTATAAGAATACATAAAAAGGAACAAAGAACACAAGATGAAGCGTTTTTTGATGCCGGACTTTCAAATCAGAAAAATAAGCTTTCTTAAATCGAAAATGATATCTTCTTTGATAATAGGATTCATCTTATGGTGGGTATTTCTCCCAGACCAAATGGTTTATTTACCGACCTTGGATTCCCTAAATCATGATTGGGTTCAGAATGTGAAAGATATAGTAATTAGGAATTTATACAGGGAGGAAATTAATGATGTTTTATGCCAATCTTATACAACATCAGCAGTTACAAGACGAGCTAAAAGAAAAACTAAGAGAAGGAGCTCATGGATCAGGCTTTGACCCTCTTGATTTAAAAAAGGGGGATTTGCTGTTATAGGAGTCTCCTGCTTAGCTCTGTGTCTAATAAGTTAAAAAGCTTGCGAGATTGCTTCCAAAACATAGCTAGAATGAGAAAACCAGAAGAAAGAACAATCATTTTTCGCGTAAGTAACATAGTGCAACAAAAGAATTCCATTGAGAAGAATCAGCAAGAATCGCATTAAACCACTCGTAAAAGAGGGATACACGAGCGGAGAAGACGTTGAATAGCGTATTCCCCGCGGCGATTCCGTTGTGAAATAACGCAAAAGAAAGGGAGAGGTCATTCTTCCAAGTAGGCCAATCCAAAGAACCACCCATGGCTTCATTCCTAGATGTTGGATCCGACTATCTGGACAGCTAGGGGGAGAAGACAGCTTGGGGGGGAGAGGGTATTCCATGTTGAAGAATAGTATAGAAAACACCCGTTACGCCGACAATTGCTAGCACGGAACTAGCTTATCAACGCTGCACTAGGAAGAGTCTCTAAGACCTATAGACTGAATTAGTCAGTCTAGCGACTACTTGTGAGATATGTCCATTAACTGCTTTCCTTGCTAATGATAGGTTAACCCGCTGGTAAGAAGTGATTGGATGAGCGTGTGGTAGTATGAATTCATTCCCTGCGTAGGTAGGGATTGCTGGAAGATCTGTTATATGGTAGGCTTATTGGAGTGCTTTTAGCAAGCACATTCATTGATGGAAGGAATCGTCTGCTGCTGCTCCGAAGATTGGAGAGGGTGCTCAATCGCTCTCTAGCCCGGATGCACTAAAAGCGTAGGGCTGAGTGAGCATAGTAGGGCTATTAAGTTTCATGCCTACCCAAGAATATCCCCCTATTAGCTTAGTGTTTAGCCGGGAGTGAGCGCACTACTAGTCGTAGGGCGGGAACGGTATAACAGTAGCTACGGTAGCTCAGGCTGTACGGATTGCAGCTATTTCTGAGTGTCTTGCGAACCTTGCTTTACTCAATCACGTGGCGCCCCAGGGACTTTTTCGCCTTAGGCAAGCCTACCATAAGTAGAAGATCCTTAGAAGGTAAGGAACTTAACGCCCAAAGGGAAGCTAATCAGTTTTGCTTTTCCAAGGCGTCACGCTATTCCTTCATTGGCCTTGGCCTAGTTACTTCTCCACGCCGACGACTGAACTATTATTGGGAGGCCTTACGAGGGGTAATCAACTCCTTCACAAGCTAGATGAAAGTTATCCCGGGTTTGAACTAAGACTGTGCCATCACCTTAATAGAAGTAACTAGCCAAGCTCTAAGACTAGGGATATTCGCAGTCCTAAGGCGAGAGAGTCTATTGGCCTTAGAGGAAGTCTAAGACTGTGGTGACAGAATCCTCCCCCTCCTATTCTTTTTTGTCTAATTCAATTCATCTGCACCTTCAAAGAGCTATTTGTCCAATTCCGGGCACTGTAAGAACCGATTCTCTGATTCAATCAAATATCCCAACCCAAAGGCCGATGAAAGCCCGCCCAATAGCAAGAAGGCTTTTTCAACGATTGGAATGCTTCCTTCCTCGATTGATGAGGCCTAAGGTAAGGAGTGCCTTTTGTGCTTTGCTTGCCAGTTAGTTTTGCGTATCAGTTCCTTGCTTTCCTTCCCCAGCTTGAAGTTCAGTTACAAGCCTTAGGTCTGTCAGGTACTTACCAAGACCTACGATTAGCGGGATAAGCGCCCTTTGATTTGATGCCATACTTCCTTCACTAATGCAGTCTATTGCTCCTGCTCTCCTTGCCTTGAAGTAGGTCTTTCGCTTTGGTGCTAGCCTTCCCTTTGTCCCTATCCGAGGTAGGGTAACTCTTCTGAGAGCCGGCTCAGAAGTGCGGTAACAACATTTTGGTTATATCTCTTATTATATAGGTCAGTCAGTGTTCTTAGTCTAGTCCTTTAAAAGTTTATTTCTTTAGTTAGTAGCCCCCCCTCTAATCACGAGGCTTTACCAAAGCTTAGGTCGGCTTTGAGGTCCGCTTCCGAGCTTGTTTGAATTGACTGAATCTGAATGAGAGCCCGGAGGATGTGAGTGTTTTGATCCTAGATCCGAGTCTCATGCCTTCCTTATAGGCTTTGAATTCCTTCCCTGAGCCCACCTTTAGTTTAGCCCTTGCTTTCGTTTCGCGCTAGCTGCTTTCCCTTATGTTACGCTAATTGTGCTTCGTCACCTCTTTTTTATTGTTGATGTAGTAGAGTAGTAGCGCACGCGCTCGCACTTAGAGCCATTACGCGCTTCTCTCGTTATGCAAGCCAGCTTTCTCAAGTAGGAGGTTTAGCAGTAAATTACATCTCGAAGAAGACCTCCTAAGGACGCCAGCCAGTAGAAAACAACAATTTAGTTGGAGCGAAAGGCGGCCAAAGATTCAGACTACGGTCGAAGCCAATTACAAAGGTTCGGAGGAGGATGAGAGAGGTTTCTTTCTTAAATTATTCAATTGAGAGTTTGAAAGTCAGATCGGAGGCGGATTCCATCTTTACTTTAGAGTTTCCATTTTTCATGCCTTAGCAGAAGAGAGGAGGCTGTCAGAGCCTACTGATCTGTTAGCGGATACTAGAGCAGATTCGATTCTACGCTCGGAACCTTGGTCCAGCAATCTACTAAAGCGCTTGGATCGCATGACCGGATCCTATTCCATCCCAAGCTTTCCAAGCTGTGCTTCGGTGCGGCTTTGTGGGAGGAAGCCTTGAACTGTGCAAACGCGGAACAACCTCCGAACCGGATAAGATCTCAAGAGCTTACTACTCCATCCTAATCCTAGGGCATGGCATGTCTACTTTTTCGGTTACAAAGACTCGTGTTAGTCAAAGCTACTCTAAAGCTTGAGCCTCGAAAGAAAGCATGACCTTCGTAAAGGTCCAGTCTAACTCGTATTCGTGATTTACTAACTTCGGCGCCCTAGCTAAGGAGACACGACCTCGGACTTGAACAAAGGGGAATCAGACTCTCAATGATATGATAAGATTCTCTTCTATGAGAAATGACTTACAGCGATCCTGCATCTCCGCCTAGTTACTTCGCTCCGCCCCTTGATGACAAAGTAAACATAGCCGAAAGGCCCTTTTTTTCCTATCCTATAGTGGAAAAGATCTCGGATTGGTAATACGCTCTCTCCGAAAGACGCTTTACATAGTGATCCGTTGAGCGAGAGCCCTTCCACACGGGACTTTCGTATTACTATGGCCGCCTGAATCCGTAAGGCTGGTACTTTGGAAATAGTGGTCGACCCCTGTTAGGTAGACGAGTATGGAGAGGCCGCTAAGGTGTGAATATGAATTTCTTTTTTTTTCTCAAATATCATGGATAAATTTACTTATTTCACAGGCTAAAATCTGTTTTCGCTGCCATTAGTACCTGTTTTAGCGGCTGTTGTTCTAACTAAAGAAACCCCCCTATAAACTATGCTAACTGTAATTCTAGAATCGACGACATATCCTGTATCTGCTGTAGTAATACCCAGATTAAGATAAGTAGTGTAGACACGGATGATTTAAGGATGGATGATGTGCCCGGGAAGGGAAGCAAGAAGGCTTGGAGCTGAATGCAAGCCCAGAAGCAGCAGTTGATGCTGCTGTTGATCCACACAACTCACTTGACCCATCTATTTCTTGTGATGCAGCGGAACCATGGCAATTAGGATTTCAAGACGTTGCTAAAGTCTGGCATTGAGCCCGCCTATCATAAGTATGAGTTGGGAGAGCGAGATAGAGATAAATACCCAATGGACGGTGAAAAAGCTTTCCTGCACGCAGGAACCTTCCTTCTGTCTTGCAGCTTTGATGCTCAGCTCTATTCTCCCGCACACCCGCTCTTGCAAGGCTAGCCGGGAGGGAAGTGCTTTTTAGAGTTTGGTTTGCCTAGATAGGAAGTGCGCTTGCAATGCTTCTAGTAACGATTTTGAAGTGCAATATCTTTCTGTTCCAAGGAGTATGATTGCTTCTTTCTTTGGCTTAAAAGCTAGAGTTATTAACGTGCGAAAACAACCATTTCGGGGCATGTTCCTGATACTAGTGCAATTCGGGCATTTCGGGAGAAAACCGTTAGCAAGTAATCCCTCTCGAAAAGAAAAAGACTAGTTGCGCTTGCCGGCTGGTTGATCTGGTCTTTCCTGTTTATGTTTACTTCATAACCTCTCTTTCTTAATTCAATATCTGTGTCTCGCCTGCGAATCCTGCTAACTCGTCTTTTAATGCCAAAAGGTAGGCCTTTGACGAGACCTTTTTGGGACATCTAAGACTGACTGATGCCCAATCCCAGTCTGATCTACTACGCTTGAAAGGTAAGGTGCTGATTGTAGACCACCCGTTCTCATAGAGATCCGCCTTCCCTCTTTCGCGGTTCGCAGATCTTCCTCAAGGCAAGGGTAGCGTCTCATTATTCGCAATAATCGTTTTTTTCTTTTTGTAGAAGAATGCTCTCCTCTCCTCCTGATTCAAGCGGAGGCAGCAAGACATAGGAAGTCCAGACAAGACAAGTCCTTTCCTTCTAGTGTGCTTACCTAAATGAATCTTCTGCGCACCTTGCGCTCTAATGTAGAGAAAGTCGTTTGTTCATGACAAGGAGACAGATTTGAAGATGAACCTTCACCCAAACCGAGTTCTTGCTTTTGGATTCAATCCTTGGTAAAGTGTTCGATCTCGTGGAGAGGTACGCCTCTAAAAGAAACGAGAGTAGATATAGGCTCGAGAATAGGCTTGATGAACAAACTGCCGATACGGAATCTGAGCCTTCAAGCCAAGCCCTTGAACTTCACTCCTAGGCCATTCAATTCAACAGCACGAAAAGTCAATCCGATTTCGGTCAGATGCTAGCTTCAGGAGCTTCCTCTTACTTAGGCGCCTGGCCGAAGGTTGAAAGAATGATTCGGGGTCAGAGGAAGAGGGCAGCATTCAACCTTTCCTCTATCTATGATTGGGAATTCCTCCAGTGAGTAGAAGTCCCCGGAAAGGTAGATGGGATAAAGGATAAAGGTCTCACTCTGCCAAACCAAAGATTCGGGATTACCCTTTCATCGATTGGGATCAAACAAAAGTAGAATCATTTAGAAAGACCGGGATTTTCGCTTAAAGCCGATTTCCAACCTGTGACTGAGAAAACTAGATGAATCAAGGTTCGAGGACTGACCGGGCGATGAAGTCAGCCCAGCCTTTCGGGTTTAAGGAGATTGGAGGAATTACTAATTTATGCCTGGCCGCAGGAAGAGCCAACTGGTCTCTCGATCCAGAACAACTAGGAGGCGAGCGGCCCCTTTCTCTCAATTTGGCACATAATCGTCAGCTACTATGGATTTCAGGGTTTTCCCCTATGGATTGACTCAGAAAAGAAGAAAGAGGCGCAGCCTTGTAGAAGCGAAAAGAAGAGCTATGAACAGAGCAAAGTGACTAAATGAGTTCAATCAAAGAGCGAGAGGGACATGTATAATCTAAGGTAGAAGACGATAAGAGAAGACGATTTATCGTCTTGTAGTTCTTCCTTGAAGGTGGACTTCCCATTCCAGCTATTCTCCATAACTACGGACTTAGAGCACCACAAATTAGACCCCCCGCAGTTCCTTGAGCATCCACACTAATCAAACCACACCGATTCACTTTCCACACCCCCCTTATTGTAGCACCGTCCACCGAAGAAAGCTTTGATTCCTGAATAAGAACAATATCGGCCTTTAGTTTCCTCAACGCCCCTTTAACCCCCACTTTTTTTCTTAATTGGGTTCTCCTCTCACGTTCCACGACAAGATCTTCATGACAAACCAACACCCGCCTTGGGGAAATAGCTGCAGAAGAAGAAAGCCTTCGGAGCTATCTTGTACTTCTCTTTTATTTAGTATTTAGCCTAGCTCAGGAGAAAGAGGCCCTAGGGAGAGATCTCCACTAGGGTAGACGGGCAAGCAAACTACCTTATGCAGCTGGAAGACCAGGGAAGGTATGCCGCTTTTAGGCAATCAAAAATGGCGACTGGAGGAAGCAGTAGGGGCGTGGAACCGAGGATTTCACCTATTTTTCTCTATGTAAAAAGAAAGACCAAGTACCTTTCTCCATAAATAAAAAGATAAGAGCGCATTCCCCTCCTCGCTCAGTAAAGTCAGAAATGGATGAAACTTCCTTGTTCTATTCTGATTTACTTGCAGAAACCTCCCGAAATTTTTACATCAATCTGATTTCCCTTAATAGACGTCCATACAGTTTATGGAAATACGGGAATGGGCATTTTAAAACATATGTCAGTTCCTTTTCCCGAGATTGGACAGTCAAAGAAAGAAAGGCTAACCCCGTCTTCTTGCAATGGGCGGAATCGATGCAGAGTTAGCACCAACCCTTTCAACCTTTTGGAATAAGGGTCGTATCGTAGCGTTAAACCCGGCTAATCGAGTGCCTTTACTAGTTTTCTGCTCCCGAGATGAATGTGAAACCTCTTCTGGTCTGGCACTCTTCTTATACATACTATTGGATTAACTGGCATAAATTCAATTTCCTTTCCATAAAAATCCTGTTTCAGCTGATTCTCAAACAGCAGATTCTGTAACAACCAATTCTAGTATTCGACGGTCTACTTTTCCTTTTTCCCAGTAGGTGCAGGCTTCATCGAAAAGCGACCAACCCGAGAGGGGTCTAGCTCTGTGCACTTAACGTGATCGATGGATCTGTCTTATCGGCGAAATAGACCGTCAGATATCCGGAAGGAAAGCGAGACGGGAGTTAAACGACCAAGCCCGACGAAGGAGAGGGAGAAAAGTACCAGGATCTAATTCCCAGGTCTTTGTTGGATCTGTCAAAGCTTTCTTTTATTACGCGTGTACCTATCTCCAGGGAAAGAGATCACAGATAGTTTGACATAACCAGGCACGGAATGGGAGAAGATGAGCTGTCTAAGACTCCGTGAAGCAAGGAGTTCCGACTAGGACTACTAGCCGCATTCTAGCCGCATGGAGTAGCCAGAAGAGAAGACAGCAATCAAGCAAGCAAGAAAGAAGACAGGACAGACAGACTTGATCAAGTCAGCAAACTCAAAGCATGAGTTCTACCCTTTTCTCATGGAGTCCGGGATATGAGGAGATGAGGGCAAGAAGGAAACTCAACACGGGCCGTTCTCAGAGCTTTGACTAGCAGTCATGGTAGCCGAGAAGAAAGGAACTGACCTACTTCAACTGCACTGTGGGAAAGACATACTTGATTCCTGTGGCCAGGTCGGGTTACGGGTTAGGCAAGGAATCAGAGCGGCTGAAAGCCAATCGAAAACCGGCACCGGCATAGAATGGATCGCCACTTCTGAAGAAGCGAAGGAGGAGGGCGCGACGCCAGCTCTTCTTATTACGATTACGTGAGTTTTGACTATCGGGATTTGGCTCATTCAATGCCATCAACCAAGGAAGTTTTTTCGACTTCAGGGAGCTCAGTTGAGTGGAAGCCGCAAAAGGAGAAGAATGCCACTTTATCGAAAGGGGAAGGCCGGTCAGACAGAACTCGACTTCCAGTCCAGCAGAGAGAGAAAAGTCCCTCCTCGATTCTTTCTCCAAGTCTGAACCTTCCACTTCTCTGACATCAACCAATCCAACCCTGCCAAGGAGATACTCATCTTCTTTGATGGGATGGTGAAGGGATTTCAGTCCAGACTAATTCTTCGTCCGCTCACTCGGAGGAGTAATCCCGTTTTCAAGAGAGTCAGTTGATTCACTTGCTGGATCTCCCCTGAGTCTCTTTACTTTCATGGTGAGGGACTCAATACGATCATTGGTTCTTCCCCCTTGTTGCATTCAAGCTGGTATGTATGGCTTTCTGGTATTTCTTTAATCTTTAAGGTGGTATTCTCTTGGATATCGGTTTGGCTATTCGTTTTGTCTTATTCATATTATTCCTTCAAGGGTTGCGAACTCATGTATCTTGGTTTCGCCCTCATGTATGGGTCTCTTCCCTGGGCTATCTTCCCTAGCGACTAACTATACTCTAGCTACTCGGTTAGCAAAGCCCATGGAGCCGACATCGGTAACAACAAGAGACTAGCATTCGCCAATAGGAAGAAAGCCTGAGATCCTGTATTCCCGACCCGGGAAATAAAGCGGGAACTCCAAGCAGACGTCACTCGTAAATCACTTCATTCGTTCACCTACCCCGGTTACAGCATTCAAGATTCCACTCGTAAGAATCCGGCACTCACTATTCTATTTAGACATAGTCGATTCCCTGACTTCTCATGCGGACCACTTACAGTCTTTCATTCTCATGCCCACCCGGAGTCGACTATTGATCCGTCGCCCGAGCCCGTTCCGTTGGCCGTAGCCGAAGGCTACGGTAAGCAAGCAAGGTTTTACCAACCTGTAACTGGTCTGCAACACATGGTTGCAGGATAATATTCCACTCAGAGGCCAGTCTAACAACCTTCTGCTATAGGGGTCGACACTCCTTCTCCCAGTTGTTCTGTGTTGCTGCCAGGTTCTTGAAAAAGTTTAGTAGATCGAGATGGATGTCGATTCAGGGATTTTCATGCTAAGGAGAATCTCACGCTCAAAGCGAGTTACCCTAAACAGCATCCGTTCGCTCCCACTCTTTCGAGCTCGAACGTCAATAGCAAGACTGATTACCAATCCCGGGGAACAGCTACCCCAGCAGAACCTGCAGTTTATCTACAGAAGCTTCTACTTTTTATATATGAATATGAAAGAATCTACCAAAGAGACGATTCGAAGTAAAGGACGCATTTTCAGGTTGAATCGAAAGTACCGCGCCAACATGAAGGAACATTCATGCTTTGAAATTGATTCAGACAAGACGAATTGACTCACGCAACTGATCAACCGGGTAGAGCTCACGATCATTCAAACACGTAGCACTCATAGATCACTCCCAAAGGAAAGAAAAGGAAAAGATAGCTTCTGTAGCCTCTCTTTTGACTCGTTCTTTGTATACTGGCTCTCTCTATTACGCTTTTTAACTCACTCCAAGTATTCTGCTTCTTTTCACTCGCTTCCTCCAAAAACAAAAAAAAGGTGTTTTTCTTGAAAATCTGTCGAGAAGAATTTCCGTCACCCTTGGTCTTAGGGACTAGCCCTATCAGGAAGAGGGGGTCTTGCTCGAGAATAGAAGCGAAGCTTTCAGTTAAGTCAACAGAGGAAATGACGATTCGTCATTCAATTCCAAACCAAACTACTAAGGAACCTCTGAATCTCAATACGTATACTAGTCTGCAGACACAGAAGCTGAATCTAAGGCGGATACGTACCACGACTCAGGAAGAGCTGGATAAAGCAGAATGATTCTCATTCCCTGACCAAGTTGAGCTTGATTTGATTGAAGCCGCCGTTCAAAATACAAGAAAGAAAACTGCGATGGATGAAGATAACGATCACTGGAAACTAGCACTCTAGATCTAGCTGGGGGGGATTGCTTGTGCTTCTCCTGCTGGCTCGGATGCTTTCAGGGTAAAATAGAGAAAGAAAAGAAACCGGTTCAACTGTAGCTTAGACCGGACAGGTGGTGGGTCAGCTGACGTGATCCAATCAATTGCTTTCACTCGGGTTGGAGTTGAAAGGTGACTGGGACACTCAACTAATAGCGGGCTTTTGCGTACGAAAATCAGTCTCTTTTCCCTATCTAAGCTATATCAACATAGCCAACTAGAGAACTCATCCGCTTGTCAATTCTTGGTGTAATACTCATTTGTAAATGATTGGTGTCAGAATTTTTCATTGATCAGGTGTGCTCAGTCTCATCCGTGTAAGAATTAGGAATTCCTTTTCCAACTCGTCCCAGAATGGGCGTTATGGCAAAGAACAAGAAGAAAACAAAAGGAGAAATTTGTCCAATAGTAACAAATGGTGCCTCCACTGGTTGACATCCGATCCAACCTAGTAGTAAGCAATCCGCCAAAAGCAACCAAAAGATTCCTTGGTGAATCGGGCGAAAACTTGAACTACGCACATACATACTTTTTAAAAAAGGTAAAGCCAACAGACATATAAAAACTGGTGCTATTGCGGCTACACCTCCCGATTTGTCAGGTATACTACGAAGAATGGCATAGATCGGTAGGAAATACCATTCCGGCACAATATGAGGCGGGGTGGACATCGGATTAGCAGGTATATAATTGTCGGGATGCCCCAAAACATTAGGAGCATAAAAAATCCAAATGGAAAAAAAGATAGCAAAAGCTACCCAACCTACTAGATCCTTTACATAAAAATAAGGGTAAAAAGAAATTTTATCCATCTCTGAATGTACACCCAATGGATTATTTGATCCATATTGATGCAATGCAGCCAGATGAAGAAGACTGGCGCCTACTAAAATGAAGGGGAGTAAATAATGAAGACTAAAAAAACGATTTAAGGTGGCATTGTCCACGGAGAAACCACCCCAAAGCCAAGTCACTATGGTATCTCCTACTACAGGTATGGCGCTAGCTAAGCTTGTAATTACTGTAGCTCCCCAAAAGCTCATCTGACCCCAAGGTAGTACGTATCCTATAAAAGCTGTCACAATCATTAAAAGGAAGATTACAACTCCGAGACACCAAACAAATTCCCTAGGACTGCTATAACTCGCATAATATAAACCGCGAAAAATATGAAGGTAAACCACAATGAAAAACATACTTGCCCCATTAGCATGCATATAACGGAGCAACCAGCCCCCTTCAACATCTCTCATAATGTGTTCTACGCTGTTGAAAGCTAGATCCACATGAGGTGTGTAATGCATAGCTAAAAAAACGCCAGTCACTATCTGAATGACTAAACAAAGACCAGCTAACGAACCGAACCCCCACCAATAACTAAGATTGCTCGGGGTTGGATAATCTATCAAATGTTGATTAAGTGTGGAGGATATAGGTTGTTTAAGAAGAGAGAATCGTTGGTTACTTATAGTCATTTCTCTTTCCTATCGTGACAACTCTTGTTCCCCCACCTTTTTAGCGTTCTGGGGCCCTACTTAACTAACTATATATATTCTATAGTTAGTTACCTTTCTTCCACCTCCGAAGGATGTAGGGGATGCGAAAGAAGCGTCGAAGGTCCTGGGTTACTGAAAAGTCGTCCGACTGCTCGGTGATCAAATCAGAGAGATTTTGACCGCTTTCTCTTCTCTCCAACCCTCTCGGACTGATCATCTTTCTAGAACAAAGCAAGCTTAGGAATGAATCTAATGGAAATTTAGGTCTCTTTGGAAGATTCTTATTTCCTCTTCGGTGAAAGAGGGCAAAGGCGTGTGGGAGTAAAGAACTCAAGGTAGAATTAAGCGAACTGTGCCCGTGGAGAGGGTAGGGTGGTAGCCTAATTACAGGCGTAACGAAAAAGGCAATCAGCTGCCTACGGGCGAACCAAACCAATAGGATTGCTTCTCGACAAGATAGGGTTCGCTTTTACGCAGTTAAGGCGAAGACAAATGTTCCTATCTATTTAGTATGGGGGAAGGTCTGTCAAGCCGTGAAGCCATGGGGATAGATGTAGACGCGGTGAGAAATGAGTCACAGAATTCGCTATCTGTTCAGTTTGGGAAGAAGAAATTTCAACATATTCCCTTGCCTATAGGGCGTGAATTGACTCAAAGCACTCGGCCTTGGGCTTCCTAAGACTGCTGTTGCTTACTGTGAGAAACCTATAAGGTTAGATTAGACTGACATGCATGGAAGATTTGGATGAGAAGGGCATGTTTAAGGCATTAAGGGATAGACGGAAGGGCTTGGACAACCTAATCACATGGTGGAAGGACTAAGTCCTCCTGGGCTAGCGAAGATAGAGCGCGTTCAGTTCCACTCGGGCCCTGCTTTTTCGAACCTTCAGGTGGTACCTGCACAGAACAAGCAAAAGCAGGAGGGAATGGCGAAGACCGACGTTAGCGCCGCTTCGCTTCCCGGCGAAGATATTGAAAGGATTTCGTAAGGCTTAATTACACTATCGATCTCCTGAAGCGTGAATCACGGCAGCGACATTGCGAACACTCCTGGAGTGCGCAGCGTGGGATGCGCATCAGTTGAACTATTTGACAGAATAGCTAAAAGGGATTTGATTAGAAAGGTTTCTCTCAAGATAGTGGACCGTCTTTCTTTCTACTCTTTCTCGACGTAGGCTAGAGTAACTTCTTTCAAAGTCTGGCCTGCCCCAAGGCAAGCATTCCAACCAAGCCAAGCAGCTATAGATCTTGAGCGTCTTGCAAGGGATCCGGAAAGTTGAATCCTGAGTCTTTAACCCGAGTGGGAGATCCCCTTTCAAGCCGATTGGATTGATTGCCTATGCTTCCTTCCTTGCCTCTCACCTTTCCGGTAAGAAAAGATCATCGAAATACAAACAATAAGAGAAGAGAAGTAGCCGCCTCTACTGGACTATTGGACTATCTACATCAAGCCCTATTACAGTAGAATAAAAAAAGGGAAAAGAAACTAATGCTACATAGCAGGGAATGAGACTACTACTAGCGGGACCAAGCCAAGGTTGAAGTGGGAATCACGAGCCCCGAGACTTTGATCAAGCTGAAGGAGGAGCAGCCTATCAATAGTGAATAAGGCTTCCATAGGAGTTTGAAATTCAGGGAGTCTTTCTTATTTCAAGGTATTTTGGAACCGCTTGAAGAAAACAAGTATAGTGTTAAGCGTCCTTTCTTTCTAACTAAAGAGAATCACTCTTTTCTTTCTCAAACATGGCGCAAAAGGGGCCCGGGACTGAGTTCTCCTTCCCTTCCACGATGCTCGATTCCGAATCAAGCGAAGCGATCTATTAATCAAACCAGTAAGTGTCAGTAAGGGACGTAAAGAAGGGAGTTCTTTGCACCCCTTTGTTCAATTCCATTCTTCAATCATTCCGGTCGGTAAGACAGCCAGTCAGCAGTCAGGTTGAGATGAGCAGGAACAAAACGAAAGCAAAGAAGAAAGCGGAAGGCTGTTCTAGTTTCAGACTGGGATAAGGAAGGAAAGTAATACCGTACTAAAAAAAAGAAGCAGAAAGAATCAGGGCCAATTCCGACCTGCCGGTCATATGAGCGAGTGGGCGGCTATGAGTTAGTTGGCTTCCTTTCTGGATTTGATGAGTTTAGGCGGGCTTCTATGCTCCTAAGGTAGAACAAGGTAGTTTCTTTCCTCTCCAACAAAGAGAGCCATTCGCGGCAAGCAAAAAGACTCTCTTTCTATTCTAATTTTAAAAAGCTCCAAAAAAACTGTCTAATCTCATGCAATTCGATACATATCCTATAGAGTTCTGCTTTTAAGCTGAATCTCCTTCTTGTGCTGGAAGCAGGGAGAAAGTCTTTTCGAAGAGGAAAAGTTCCTTAATAATAGCCTAATCTATTATTTTATTTTGATTTCTCAATTTCAATTTCTCAGCTTAAACCTCTTCCCTGATTCGCGATTACGTAAGTAAGTCGGTGAATGCTTTCTTTTGGAGCAGGAGAACGTAATAGGCATCCATTACCATTAGCTCTGTGCCAAAGCACGACATCTATGAAAGCAGTGGGCGAACCCGGCCCAGTGACAGAGTCTTGAGGCAGGAATCCAACGGCAAGGGAATGCCGCTAACAATACAAATAAAATCCAAGACAAGTCCAAGTAATCCACATCCACGTATGGGAACAGAGAAGGACCTCGATTGACCGGAAGAAGTATCCATAAGTACGAAATAAGGCGAACGAAATCTGTATTTTCGTATAGAAAGAAGACTTATTTTATTCTGGTTCTCATACGCCAGGTAAATGCCCCACTCTTGGGAGATAGCCATAACCCAAGCCTTTTCAACTAACAACGGGGTCCAGGCTTTTCATTCCATCTAGGTCCGTATCGAACAGAAATCCAACCATCAGCAAAGAGGGGAGTTTCGTTCTTTTATTTACTATTCGATTGCTTATCATCGCCATCCTCATTTACGTCACGATGTGCACCTGACTCAGGGCTGTCCATTCCTGTGGTTCAGGCCTGGTCTAGTAATTCCTAATCCGAGTGCTGGGCAGAGGCTTCAGCGGATATGCCGTAAACTGATGACCCTCCAGCCGTCAATTACAGGCTTCGGTACTAAGCTCACTGCTCCTGGTAAAGAAAGGAAAGCCGTCTATCCGAAGCAATAACATAGATGCCATGCCTATTGTAAGCCAAACAAGACCAGTATGACTCTAGTATCTAGTAGCTATCACGGATTCATTCTGGGTGGGCAAGATATCCAAATAGAATGGTTAAACCTCAAAGCCTCTGAAAACTGATAGATGGAGCTCACCTTTCTATGCGATACCTTCAACAGCCTCGGATCAAGGGGAGATATTTCAAGTTCCTCTCATTCTGAATGTTAGTGAAGGTTTATACCTAAGTTATTTCTGGCCTATGACTTCTACTGTCTTCCTAGAAAGCCCTTCCCAAACGTCCATACATTAGATATTTTATAACCTTCCAAGTATTAGCATACTTGTCTCCTTTCTGTCTCCTTCTCTTATCAGACAAGCAAGAAACCTTCCAAGTATGAACATACTTGCCTATTTCATAACCTTCCCGTTGTTCAGCTCTAACGCCCGAAGTACTGACTGACTTCCTATTTAGCCCCAAGATTGTATGACCCTCTTGCTCTTCTTCTCTTGCTTCGAATAGCTTTCTCAGACTGATCAAAGCCATAGCGGACTAAGAACTTCGGTTTCTCAGGGACGTAATAAAGAAAGATCCCGTACAGAAGGCTCATATAGAAGGCATCCCCATAGAGCCATACATTCGATCGAAGTGGATTGAAGAAAGAGTAAAACAAAGAGTTCTTCCTAACCGCTCCTTATCAGTCGCTCCTTCTTGTCTTTTTGAATAAATAGAAATAAGTCGAGGTTCGAAGCCTAGGGGTTTCACTATCTGCTCTAACAGACTCTGCCTTCTTCGGGCATCTTAGTCGGGAATCAAAGTCTCTTTCTAAAGAACTTCCTTCGTTCTACCCTATCTTCTTCCTTCCTCTCAAAACAAAGGAGTTGCTATCGAACTATTCAGAGCTTCTTCTATCCCTATCGAATCCATTGAATTCAACTGAGTCGTTCTAGAGTCAAATAAGCCAACTACTCTTTTATTTTATTTGCATTTTCGAGTCGGAGTTATTAACATAGCTGGAAAGCTTTAGGAAGGTCTCAAGGGATGCTGTGTATTCTTTGAGGGTCTTTAATCTTTAAGAAAATGCTTATTCCCATTCTTCCTATCTAGAGCAGCCTCTTTAGCCTATCTAAAATCGAATCGAATTCTTTTACACAGATTTAGAAGGAATCCAGAACTCCCTATCATCAGCTTAGACTCTAGCAAGAGATCTCAGGGGAAGGTCAACATAGGGCAAGATTCCTGCTTAGTGTGACCTCATTCTCGACCATAACCAGACCTCTATTTAGGCTAGGGGATCGTGTTCTATAGAAAGACATAGGCGATCGTAGAGTTAGTATTATGGGTTTCAAATGAAAGTCAAGGTTCTATTTCACTCTCGAGCCTTACGAGCCTTATCTGAATCGTTGGCTTAGGCGCAGAAGATCATTTCATATCAATGCAGCAATTTCTTCCCAAGAGGCACACTTGGATCCATGAAAACCAGAATTGGAAGGATCTGTTGAACAAGCTTTTTCTGATCCTGGTTTGCAAGATTTATCTAATCTATTTCCCACATTCTCAAGATCCTGATCCGGTCGCCTTCTTCGCTGACGCGTCACCCATAGTCTAACTTCGTCCTCCTTAAGCTTCGCTTCTTCGCTAATGCTCAACCTCGCATCCTTAGGCTATCGAGCTTCGCAAGGACTATATTCTATTAATATTAATAGAATATTAATAGGTAAGATTGCCTTTCACCAAAAGCATAAGGGAATGTGACTCTCTTTCCACGGGCATTTTCTGACTCTTTAAATAATGTGATTCCAAGAATTGACGGTAACCAAGGTGCCTACTCTTCCTAACGAGCCTGCTTATTTAGCATGGTCGGTCAATCAGGGGATACCCCAAAGGCTGTCTCCAGAGACCATTTCTCTCTGTTGAGATCCAAAACTACCCCGAGAAATGCTCTAGATCAAACGAAAAGGAGACCAGATAAGGAATCCCACATGAGGATTTTTTCAAATGCAATGGGCGATCGAAATTACTTAAAGAAACTGCTTGCTAATAAAGATGCTAATTGGTATCCTGGAAGCCATTGATAGGAGATGGAAGTAAGCTTAAGCTTAAGCTTAGTTGCCTACTTTGGTGACATGGAATACCACATCCGCATATATAAAGCCACTCATTCATACATCTTGATCCAAGGCACCCTATCTTAGAAGTTGTTGAGCGTCAAGGTAAACAATCTCAAAACCTTTTACAAATCGATAGGAGGGACTCATCATTAGTGATTGCACACATCCTTTTTTGGATGAGGGTTGCATAGCCGAAGTCAATCATAGAATAGAACAAAGGCATAGAGGGGATCCCTCCAATTAGGAGCAAAGAGCAGGCATAAGACCGTTTGCTAATATTTCCTATCCCTCTACACCTCTTCTGACCTGACTCAGACGGATCAGATTGGGAATCCAATTCAACGATCCTTGGCGCCCTTGTTTGTTCCATCTCCCGTTACTTCGGAAACGGCGACTAGCTTTTTAGCAACTGAATGTAACTCCGTAGAACTTCCTATAGTCTGGAACGAAGTCGTGACGGTTTCCTTCATAGCCAAAAAGAAAGAATCGTCGAAGTCCAGCTACTTTTTCAGGAAACATGCCCTGAGAAAGAGTGCATCCTTTACATAGACCAAGGTACATGTTCCTCGACGCTTAGGGCATCCTTCTTTTGCTTTGTTAGAGCGCTTATTTCCTAGTTTAGTGAGGCAAAAAAAACACAAGAAGACCAACCATACTGGCCTGATTCAGTCAGTAGACCTATGTCCACCGGTGAAGGCCGGCAAAGCTCCACTATGGAGATCACAAGGATTAGACAACGAACCTTCCAAAAGTAAGAAAACTCTCTCCAGCAACCCTCTCTCAATACAAGACTAAACTCTAAAGCACTCTCTACTCATGGGCATAGCCTAACAATGGGTACCACCGGCCGAAGAACTCTTCCATAGGACGCCTATTTTTAGTAGAAAGCATATAAGACTTTCTAAACCGTCTTAGATACCAAAATGAAAATTCCTACTTTTTTTTTTAATAGGCGTCAAAACCGCCGTGATCGAATTAGTATACCTAGCCAGTCCAAATGATGGGTTTATATGAAAAGGCTCTCAGTTTGAAAAAGGAGAAAGAAGCGGGAGTACAAACAATTGAACATGGCTGATAGCAATTTATCACATCTGCACGGCAAAAATGAAATCCAAGCCCCCTTCTTCTAATTCGAAGCAAGTTTTCCCTAAATAGGTTAAGAAAACCCCTGATCAGACGTTGGTGAATTGTGTAATCAAGCTCCCATTTCCTCAAAATCTCCTTCTACTCAGAAAGATCCCTCTTCGCCCACCTCCCCCCGATTGGAAGACCGACCCGATCGCAAATCAATCAACTCACCCTTGCAAACACAGAAGACAGAGGGAGGACCGCCCATCCCATCTACTATATCTCCTCCACTACCAGAGTCCACCTCCGCTACAAACCCGCCCTCTTCCAGTACCGTATGTTAGCTTCCTACTCGATCAGAACCGGGTGGAACTACTGATGCTATTTCCCAGCAACCGCCCCAGCCTTGTGATTCCGATGATTCCGAACCAGGACGAAACTCTTTACTTAGTCGTTATATTCTATTTTTCACCGAGATTCTGTCAATGGCAACCGTATTCACCGACGCCTCCTCGGACTACGTCCGACAAGCCGCTCCATATCCAAAAAGTCTTCGATCCTTAGCATCTCGGGTGCCAACGAATGCCTTTGCTTTCGCTTGATTCGAACCATCTCCGTCGAGCCTCTTCGACGGCACTAGCCTACGGGTTCTTCCCACTAGCCATGGTTTGGCCTAACCCTTGGCTCTGATACCACTTGTCACGGCGCTGACGTCCTTCAAGCCCACAAACCGCGGCACCCACCCTGTTAACGGTCCGCTGTAGCAGAGTAAGCTGAAAAAGCCCTTTCTATGTTAAAAGCCTAAACGTCCTTATTGAAAACGAAACTAAAGCACTAACGCCCTTATAGTGACGGGGCCCTTTTTTTTTTATTGCAGGATGCCGGGTGCGCAGGAACGTACAACCTGGGGTTTCCGCCTTCATTTGGTCGTTGTGCTATGATGTAACGTGCAGTCGTCCCGAGGCAGCAGGATGTATGGTGTAGGGCCCCCTATTTTCTCTCCCTTAAAGTCCTTTATAGATTTCGAGTCGGGAATAGAGCAGTGGCTTATTCGGCGCTATATCACAATTTATTCTCGGGCATAGCTGTTCACGAAACGTGGCATGGGACATCTGTCGACGGCGGGAGTCGTCACATCCGAGCGAGAGGTCAGACCCATCCCATTCATCCTGGTCCGATCCGAACGGATCTTGTTGAATGAATTGATCCATTGTTGTATGCCCTAGTTCTTAGTTCATTTTTTCTTACTCGGACCCGCCTCCCTTCCTCTCCTTATCAGTCGAGTGACTTCATACCTTTGACTGGAAACATTTTTTTATGGTGGAGAGTGGGGAGTGAAAACACCAATGCAGTAGAGTAGAGAACGATCGCGTGAATCGGAATCCACTTAGATTAAGATTAAGCTAGACGACCGAGAAAGAAAGGCTCCACGTTCGAACATTGGTTGATCTTAGCGTACTAGCCGCTGCTTCATTTCGTATAGTGATAACGCTTTCTCTTTCTTAGCGCTCCGCCCCCCCCTCGTATAGGTTGGGGAACTCGGGTTGCGCGGCTTTCTCTTTCTTATAGGGGTCTATTTTCTTTTTTCTGACTTGACTCAGCTTGACCTACTTGACTCAGCGGTTAGAGTATCGCTTTCATACGGCGAGAGTCATTGGTTCAAATCCAATAGTAGGTAAAACCGGCCGAAACCCCTGCTTTTGCCAGCATGACAGCAAGCACGGCACGGACTGGCAGCGACGGAGGTGACTGAATGACCAAAGCATCGGTTGCTTCCATTTGTGGCCTTCTTCGACCGCCTCACGACCTTAATATCAAAGAACCCCCCCCTCTCTTCATGTATGTGGGCTGCCTGCCCCGTCCCGAATAGACGAACAGGAACAAGCTGAAGAAAGGCGCGAGAGAGAGAGTTGATACTCACCTCCCCTCTTCCACAATTAGGTGAAGACCAAGGGGGCCGGAAACCCCAACTGGAACCCTACGCGCCACACGATTCTTTCGCGAAGCGCTCTCTCAGACTTCACCACTCCTGCCCCCGCAAGCAAAGAGGTTGTGAGATACCAGGCGACCAAGTGAAAGAAAGTGAACAGCCCCGATCTTCTTCAGACCAATGAGGTGATGACACATGCATGCGTGCATATGAACTTATAAAAAGTGGGTTCCAAACCCGGGCGGCACTATGTAACTCAATCTATTTTAGGGCTATTGGTGGATTCTTTTTTTAGAATAGACTCTGAGATAGAGGAGACTTAAAGGGGATTTTTTTCGAGATCAGGACTTGCAAAAGTCGAGTAGCCGCAGAAGTGACGGTCTCAGACTCGCAGAAGACAAGTGAAAAGTATCTCGAGGTTTCTCCGCTTCTTGTTTCAAAATATCACAAAAATTCAGCGCTGGCCGGAAGGCCCCAGGACCCCCACCCCACGGCCCCTATGCCAAAGCAGTTGAGTGCAAGGAGGTCAGAGCAGAGGAGCTTCCCGGGTAGCAAGCTAGTTAGGAGAGAATTCACCTATGGATTATTAAGTAGGTAGGAAAGCACGATAGGAGGCATGTCTCAGGCCTAGGTGACAGCGGAGAACTTTAGAGGTAGGCTGGAAGGAAAAAGAAAGGCTAGGAGCTAGGCTAAATACGGAAGTCAATTCGTCTTTCGTCTGTGTATTGTGATCCCATGCCAGGACGAAGAAATCAAAGGATTTATAGTCATGCTCATGGAAGTATTGACTGGTTTAACGCTCATACCAATACGGCAGAGCATTTTTTCTTAACTATTGAAAAAGCTCTTGATTTTTTTCGGTTTTAAGGAAGGCCTTGCCTTATTAGCTTGCCTTATTCCTTATTAGAGAGATATAGCCACCATAGACTAGCTCGTCCGTAGGGCTATGATCAGGCCATGCGGTCTAGAGATCTAGTTGACGCTTGGAAGAAACGGATATCCTTTCGAGAGAGAACGTGGCCATCCCGACCTGGAAGGACTTTTATACTTCCTGCTTTGAGTGGGCCAGAAGCCAGAAGCCAGAAAGACAGATCAGTTCGTTTGCAACAGATCTTGGAAGAAAATCAACAGAAAGAAGGTTGAGTGATAGACGAGGGGTTGTTTTCAGATGACGAAGTATTCGTCAGCGATAGGGCTTCGCGCCAAAAAATGAAGGAAAAAAAAAGGCATCCAATGCTTCTGCCATCGAAAAAGGTTAAGCCACTACAATAGCAGTGGGAGGATTTCTCGCAGGGAATTCTGTCACATCCCTATAGCCAGAGTCAGTCGTTGGAGTTTCTTTGCCCTTTCCCTTTATAGACAATGAAAGTGTCCCTTCATCTCGACTAGTCCTTCCTTGTCCGTAGCAGTCCCGCTAACGGGAGTCAAAGCCCCTCATGTTGCTGTGCCTGTTTCCCTGCCAGGGAGAAAGCTTTTTTCTTTTCATGTGATCAAGCTAGTTCAATCAAGTTATTTTAGGCCAGCTGCCAATTTCCTTGCGAGACACAATGTCTATACGCCCTAGTCGGTAAGACTTTCTTTTCCAGAGTTGGGAATGGAGTGATCCCTAGGGAGTAAAAGGTTCTATGGATATAGGAGGTTTTTTACATACCTATCCATTCCTTATGCTTTCTTTTTCGCCGGTATGAGTACGTTACAGCCCGGGGGGAGAGAGGAAGTGAAGTACTCTATGGAATATGGGTTAGAGCGAGTGACCAGGTTCCTTTGCTGTCGGTCCAGCCATTGAAGGTTCAAGTCCTACTCCTCTAGAGCGTTCTAAAGGAAGGAATCGAGCGAATGTAAGTGTTTCGCTTGTTACGTTACAGCCAGTAAAGAAGAAAGTGCTGCACAGCTGCTATTTGGGATCCTGTTCTCCAATCTAAATCGCAGCGTTGTCGAGATACCGAAGGAGAGCCCACTTCTCACGTGAAATGATGATGTCAAAAGATGGGGAGCTTCAACCACAGACCAGAAAATCTCCTTCCCAATTCATATGACTAAACAAAACACATGTTTTCGGCTGGCCAACGAGAGTCATAGATTTGAGTGTTTCAGAATATCGTATCGAGAACTCTTTTCCGGTATATCGCTCCTCTTACGTCGGAGCGCTGCCCCTGGGGCAAAACAATTCGACTTTTCTCATGACCCAGAACAAATCTACTTCTAGTATCTCTTCTCCCAATACCACTAACGAGGTGAAAAGTCTCACCTCAAGTTACAACAAGAAAACCACCCCGTGCTCCCGCTCCATACGAAAGTACATTCTTCTCACATTGTCACATGCCGAAAGACGCACTGAAATCAACCCCCATGGTCGAATACAAAGTCTTTTTCAATGCAATAGTTATTTCAACGGAAAGCCATGCGGACGGCAAAGGAATCCATTTACACGTAGGAATATATACCAACAACGCATCTCGCTACAAAGCTACAAAGCAGCTTCGGCGAACCTTTCCCGAGTTTGAGGAAAGTCAGCTCCATTGCCGTTTTCACCATGGGTTTGGAACAATATGCCAGTATATCTCAAAAGAGGATAAGAACCCTGTTGTTTGGGGGACATATCAAAGGGAAGACATTCTCCATATAGCTAGGGCCGCGCCATAAAAAAAAAAGCGAAAAGTTCCTGAAAGCGCAACATCACAAGAGATGTGGGCCGTCTTAGAACAAGCTCAGGATTGGTATTCAGTCTACGAGGACCAAAAATGGAAGCATGCCTTGATCAAAGCGTATAACTATAATCAACTACGAAATCTATATGACGATATTAAAATAGTCAAGGAAAAAAGATCCTCATTCGGACAAAGGGTGGTGGCTCACTCAACATGGTGACCCCGAGGAGCCTGAAGAACTATGCGAGAAGTACCTTTTGAGGGTAGCATGCCAGCTCTGTTATCACAGACCTATTAAGTTAAGAGCGCCCAGCTCTTTCTATATGGAGAGCCGAGCACACAAAAAACACTCATAATGCATTATTTAAGTAAAGTACTCAAAATAGACTTTGCAAGCTCGCGACGAAATGATTTGATTTTAGTGGTGCACACGACTACTACGATATGTGGATTTTCGACGAATTCCATAAGCCGACGTCCGAAAACATGGGCCGATAGAGGCTGGAACCACTTATGCAAACACGTTACTTCGGATCTTAGATGGGCAAGAGTGTAAATTAGATTCGAAGTACGCCAAAGTATTCACCAAAAAAAGGAACGTGCCCATTATCGCAAACTTGATTCCTAATTGTCTACGCGGCCCTTTCGAGAACGATTCCAATGCATGTCCTCCCCTTCTCATTGGATGGTTCTAATTTCTCTCTAATTTCCTATTCCTTTCACTTGGTGAAAGGGGCACTCATTTCCTCCTTGCCCTCTATCCGCTCCTTTTGGTTTTCTTTCGCTCTTGTCCTGTTGTAGAGGCACTAGTTCCCTTCGTCATCTGTTCCCTGCTCACGGTTCGATAACTCGCTCTGATTTGTCACGAACAAAGAGTTTTGACAGCTAGCCCGTGCGGCACCCACGCGCCCTCCTACAAGTAAGCCTTACGCAAGACCCGGGTTAGTCCTTTCACAACGCACCACCCCCACGCACCCCGGCAGATCGAGTTTTTTTGGCGAAAGAATTTTGATTCTTCGATAGGCGGAGCTTCATCGAGCAAGAAATGCATTATTGGTCGATTGAAGATGAGTGCCTCGATTCAATAAAACAAAGGACAGGGGGTTGTGGCCACTTCATACCCCTCCTGCAGCTGATGCGTCTAGTTGACTATCCTTTGATTCCCGCCTAACAAGGTTCACATTTTTTTAGTTTTAGATAATTTATTGAGCAACAGATGTCCGGATTGGCTAGGAGGTTGGCCGACCTCTCCTCTAACACTGACTTGAACTACGGCCTCAAAATGGATGGCAATAAAAAAAAAAATATGTCCCGGCCTGCTGCTGTGCCTTTTCGGACTTCTCCGGCAACACCTCAGACAGTTGCTTTCTCGTCGGGTTCATGCTTGCCCGCCTCCTCCCCATTTATGAAATGGGGCAGTTGAGCACCAGGTTCACGATGCTGTAAAGGACTCCTGCTGGGGCCATGTGTTTTATTCTCAGCTCATAAGATGTTGAAAGAGAAGAAACTAGAAAATGTACCCAGTTTGGGTTTTTGGGCATTGCTTTATCCTGGGAGGAAGATTTCACCAGGTCCTAAAATAGCGTGATCCTCATCGTTTTCAAAATTGTGGGGCTTATGCAAATCTCTATTGCAAGATATTACTTGGCTCAGGCCAATGGCAGTGTGTAATTTGCCGGAAACTGAATGGAAGCGGAGGTGAATACATAGCTCCAAGCAAGGAAGATCTTCGAAATTTGCCAGAACTGTCATCACCTGTGGTTGATTACGTTCAAACTGAAAACAGTTGATTCACTTCCCCCGACAACGAGAATTGGAATTCTATTGTATGGCCGCACAGTATCAGTTTCTGATTTTTCGGAGGAATTTATGGCATCTGCGGATGTGCTGCCTGGTGACAAATCACTTAGGAGTCCTTGAAAGCGTTGATCTACTGAACTGACATATACTTGTCCCCAATGCATCATCAGAAGTGGCACACAAAATATTCTCATCACTGAGGCCATACAAATAAATTGAAGATTCCAGAAGCTTCTAGAGACCGGTGCCTGGGTACGGCAGTTGAGGTTGCTATAATTCAAGGGCCATCAGCAGAAATTTCTCTAGGGGTAGTTAAACGGGCAGAATAATTGTGTGCGCTGGTGGACCTAATACTTATGGACCTGGATCAGTCCCTCATTCTTTTAGTCACCCAAATTTTCCTCATATGGAAAAAAACAGCATTGAATAGCTCCTATCTGTGAATTCGGACTTTACTATATACTCTTCACTAAAATATGTTTCAATTAAATTATCAGGCTTGGAACCCACATCTTCACCCGGCTTAACCACCAAGAAACCCGCAGCGTAAGGCACATGAACATCATTTATTATAACTGTCTCCGTATCGGCTACAATGACCTTTCCTTACTCGTCGGTTTGAGTGCAGTTATATAATTGGGATAAGGACGCTTCCTAACCATAGATTTCACTTCTACTGGTTCACCCGCACTTATACCGGCTGAAATGAATTCCCAAATCCGGTTATAGATTTAATCTTCGCTAAGAGAGCAATCGGAGGATTCATACCTACCCAATAGATAGATTCGAATGAATACACTTGATACCAATTCACCCGGGTAATCCTCGGCTTTAGCCTTAACCAATTTAAATATAGTATTGTATAAATCTATGTTTGGCACAGCATTCCCCATAGCATCCATTAAAGAAATAGCTTTACCTATTGTAAAGGAAATATCTCCAGTTGACTGTTTCATCACATACCCTATAGTCAATTTACCATAATAAAATTAAATAGAGTAATCGTACTTCAATAACAGTTTCATTACAACCAATGCTAGAAGCTTATATTCTGCACATTTCAAATAATGAAGAAAACAGCAGCTATTCTTAATCCTGAATATGGATCCTTGCATGATTCATGAGCGATCAACCGCTTTAAACGGGACCAATAACCATCAAAGGTATCTTTGGAATAAGAAACTTGCGTTTCAGCATTCTTGCCCGGTAACATACTATCTCCTTTAGAAGTGGACACAGTACTGAAACTTCTTATTCTCCCAGCTAGCTCTGGAGCTGTGCTGAAAATGAATTCCACTTCTCAATATGACGTTTCCGCCCATCCTGTGGATTGGAAAAAATATGTTTACCGCACACAGTATTCACATATTGAGAGTAACAACTCACTATATTTTTGACATTAGTATCGTATTTAATTCCATCTTTTTTATTCAGTAATTCAGGCTTTATTGCAGTTAAAATCGGGGTTTGATGAGTACATTCGACGAGGATCTTGAATCAGAGAATACACCAATTAGAAGGGAAAGATGGGCATTCGATGAGGAAGATTACCGATTCTACGATACCAACTGCAAACAAGGAGGAAAGCATAGATCCTTATGATCCAACATTGGTTGGTTACGCTCAGATCAAGTCTCGTTATCATCCTCGATCAGAAGCAAGTGCTAGCTCATAGCTAAGAGAAGTGGGAACTTGCTCTCATTGCTAACAAAAGAGAGCGAAGAATGAGATGCAAACAACCGAGAATCACATGGGGATTCTGGCAACCTATTGAGTGGAATTCAAGAGACACGCCCTCGAGCTTATAGCTACAGGAGAGGGCATACCTTACTACATTCCTGCCTAAAGCAAGGAAATGGTCGGACTCAATGGCATAGCCAACAAGTGCATCAAGAGAAGGAACTACAACTCACCCACGAAAAGAAAGCAGAGCTCCTTAAGCAACCTACGTGATCAACTCTTTTCAGAGCTTCCTTCTTAGCCTAGCTCTTCCCCTTGCTCTGGGAATCCCCTTCCCTTAATCAAAGCATCGGCAACAAGGACCGCAGAATCACATGAAGATTTCGACACTTTATCGAGATCGAGCGGAAACACTGAAAGACTGATTGATGATTCGCTGATCATCAACTGCAGAGAACAAATCCAATTAGAAAAGAGAGACACGTGATTCGTCGATCGAAACTACCGATTCTAAGCCTTTTTCTACCGATTCATCCTTTCACCAAAAAGGACTAGACTAATAGAAGAGGGATCGGTCTTATCAATCAGAAAGCTAGTGCCTTAAACCATTCCCTTCTTTAGGATTGAGCGGAATGCGGGCTCAAGAAGCATGGCTCCTTTACCAACTAACAGCAAATAAGGGAATCCTAGCTTAAGAAGAAGAGAGCAACAACACTGCAACTGCGCCAGCGATGGTTGGGTAGCCTGGTTCGAAGCTCTCTCTTAGGCTCTCTCGAATGAGTTATACTATGGAAGCCGTACACTTGTAGAGAAAGATTTCAATTGAACAAATGGGCGGATCACCCCACTCTCTTACAGGTAGTGGAAGAAGTCTGGGTGGAAGATGTGTTTGGGTTGGCTTCGTTTGCCTACCTTCGAACATGAACCTCGAAGAATCACCCCAAAAACCTTGGAGAATGACCAAAAAAGATAGATTGATTGGCTTAGGGGTTCGCTACAGTACAGATTACCCAGCTCAGTCTGCAACTGCAAGAACTGCGAGCAAACGATTCGACGATGATACAACCACATTAAGAGAAGGAATTACAAGCGGGAATAGCTTAAGAAAGAACAAGCAAGCAGAGAGACTCTTTAGCTCTGCGCTTCGGCAACTAAATTAGTTTGATTTACCTCTCCACGGAGACTACTCTAACTAATAGAACAAGTAAAGGGCAGCCCTTACTCTATTCAATCCTAAAGAAGGGAATGTGGACTCGGGAAGCATAGAACCGACCTAAGAGGGGATAGTTTGGGGTCTATTCCTTGGTCTTCAGTAGCTACCACTACTAACACCGCTTAAGAGCAAATCAAAGGAAAACTGCTTCTTACCGGGTTTCTAAAAGAACCTAAATAGAAGGGAGAGCTGACTATTCATCGAGAGACTGGGCATTCGCCGAGAAGACACAAGCTAGAGCTAGGAAGGACGGGATAGTTGGCTTGGGTTGCCTATACATAGGGGACGGGACTTAACAGCTGCACCTGGCAAGGGAAGTAGGTATCTATTTGGCTTACACAGATCAGTACTGAACTGGAATACCATCCTCGCTCTTCACCTGTTATTTCGGGAAGCAAGAAGGTATCCTTTTTTTACCTACCTTCGACCAATAACGCATACTTCCTTCACCCGGAATTCTAAAGTATAGTAAGGAAAGAGTCAAGACGAGATGAATTAGTGCTTACGTTCTCTATTTGAAAATCGAATGGTTGATTCCTTGAGCTATTATAGTTCGAAGCCATGCATCCATGAAAGATGGCTCCTTTGCTTGATAGTCGTGAAAGTCAATACTGACTCCTTTACGGCCTAGTCGATGTAAGTTCTCAAACCAAAGAAAAGGGAGCGAATAGCCTGCTCTTTGGGCAGCTTTACAAAAGGAAATACATGCTAAACTGGCGATTCACGAGAAAGATGCAAACAGGCTTAGGAAGCCACTATTAGGGATCCGGAACCTTTAGGGCGGAGGTTACTAGGAATTCTGCATACTAAAACCTAGAAGTAGGTGCCTGCAACAGCGACAGCGAACTCGCTGCATGGGCTTAGGAGAGGTAGAGATCCTTAGCAACCTTGGCTTCGGGGTTCGCTCCCATGAGTGAGGGATTGGGGTCCGGGAAGAACTACGAACTCAATAGAGTAAGATAGTCCAGAGAATCACCTTGATTAGAAAAGAGAAACTGGCGATAGGCCGATAGACTAACCGCGTAGAATGCACCAGAAGAATGGTGATACGCCGAAAGATATGGAAACAGGGTTGCAACGATCCAATCCATTCGGGGCTTCGGCCTAGCTCGAACGAGTTAGGGAGTTGTCTTCCCTACTAAAAGCACTTTTTCCCCGCTAAGGGATACTGCTTTTTTTTCTGTTTTCCTCTCTCAAGCACCAAAGTCCAATCAAAGCATAAGTAAGGGGATTCGTCTACTTCTTCCTAGATCTCCCCCTACTATTGAGAAGAGTCAGTCGAATCTATCTCCTTAGGCAGCGCGGAAAGTTAGATAAGATTAAGCAAGCGAGCAAGAAAGGATAAGGGACCACTCCAAGCACTATCACTCCAATAAAACCTCCCATAAGGAATGAAAGTACTTACTTGATAGAGTAAGGAAGGGTACCAGCACGGCTTTTTTCGGTTGGTTTCATAAGGGGGCTTAGGCTTAAGCTTCAGATAGTTTCACTAGTATAGTCAAAGTACGGTATAGCCAGCAAGCAAGAAAAGAAAGAGGAGATTCGTCCTTTTTCTTAGGCACGGAAAAGTCTTTGTGCTTGTATGAATGAATGCTTATCTCGGGACATCCGGAGCGAAAGCCTTGAGAGTGGGGGCCAGGTCAGCCTTCAATCTTTCCTCGAGAAAGCTATCATTTAAGTGCAAAATCGCGACTTAAGAACCGGTCACGGGGCAAAACTATCCTCTCATTTATCTGGTTCCATAGAATTGATCTGAAAAAAGAAGTCTTTCCTTAATTACAGCTATAAGAGCCCGGCAGAAGCCTATATAGTATAGTGAACTCTTTCTAGTGATCTTTACACTTCTCCAGAAACTATTCATTCCAGGTTTAGACCGTAGGGCAGGAAGTGAACCAATCTGATGATGTTTGAAGAACTAAGCTCAGTTGGAGTAAGGGTACTAGGGATGCTGTCACTTCAGGGGTCCGCAGATGTTGAGAAGAATAAGGGCAGTTTGATTGAAAGCTCTTTTTTTACCTAAAATCTCCCTAATTGCCTAAGCATTTGATTACCTTCTTGAAAAGAGCACTGCAACTGGAGGTATAAAAACGAAAACTACTGCTTTAAAGACTTCTCCTTTTTTATATTTATACTGGCTTTACTTATTTATACTTTTGCACTTTTGAAGCCAAGAAAGCAACTAGGAATTCCTTCCACACTTACAATAGGATTTTTGAAATAGGCTTTAAATATCTTTGGGGTTCCTCATTATACGGTGCTCCAACTTAAAAAGAAACCCAGAGAATAAAAAAAAAGGTACCACCTTTATATATATTATATGGCGCTGAACCAGAGCTTGCTGTCACTGTCTTACTCGATGGCTAGCTCGCGAACCTAGATGTATTACTTTCAAACAAACTTACTCTTGGAAAGTTTTTTTAATTAAACGAGGTAGTATCATAAGTTATTAATAGGATCTTAATATACTAATATACTTGTATCGTTTAAGTCAAGTATTAAAAGTTAAAATATATCTAAAAGTTCACGGACACTGGCTCGCTCGCTGGGGCTTGGAGAATAAATGAGAGCGAAAAGCATTCGAAATGACAACGTATTCCAGAATATCCAACACCTTCTATGTACCGAAATCGAAGCACTTAGCAGTGCAGTCACTTATAAAAGAGAAATGACTTAGGGCCTGTTAAGAGCCTTTTCGCCGCATTCAAAAAGAAAAGCATTTTCTTAATCGGCTTCCTTTCACACCCCGATAGTCCCTTTCTAGGAGCAGTCAACTTGGTCACAACTCGGATTCAATTCAAGATGAATGAGCAATTTAAATGAAAGCGACCGACTCTAGCGTAAAGAGGGCGGCTAATACCGATTACTGTACCTGGTGAAAGCTTGGGGAAAACTTGAAACCTGCCCCGCCTAGTGGTAAAAATATTGAATCTTTCCTGGTACCATATTACCAGCCTTAACTATTACTATTAAAGGCATATCCCGAGCTAGATCTATATTAATTGCCTGCCCCAGTTTCTGGCTGTAAAAACTTACTCTCTTACACTCGAAAGCGAACTAAATGCGCTTACCCTTGGAATTGTTGGGGCTTGCTTACTTACTTGAACTGTAAAACTTTGACCCGGGGGGCGGACTAAATAGATATTCTATAGTATCACAGCTCTAAGACTCCAGCCTTTAGAGAATGTGTTGGAACTTCTCCTTCTTCTTAGTAGGACTGCCGCAAGTCCAATAATAACAGGAAGAAGTCGCAACAGGGGGGACTACGGTTTGGTACTTACAGCTTAACGACTCGAATCGACTCCTGGCTCATAAGCCTTTTATCGGGTCGCTATCGGTTGTTTCTGTCTCCTCATGGGTCTCAGCATCAGCAGTAGTACTGTTCATCTCCTCCCACATAGGAAGGCGATAATCCGGGTAGGGCGGCTTTTCGAGAAGCAGAAAGCGGTAATTTTATTTCATACTTTGTTTGGCCTCATTAAAAAAGTAAAGGAGTCGGATGATCAAGCTTCTAAGATTCGAAGATATAATATCAGACAGACAATCTCTCCCCTTACTCTAAAATAAAGAAATTTACTTAGAGGAAAAAGTTATAGCTATGACTTTAGACTTCTGCCAATCTTTTTCAGTAAGAGAAGGACTTAGACCATCAAAACTTCCTTCAGGCTCTTTATCTTTAAGGCTCGACACTGATTTTTCTCGCTTCCTTACTACCCCAGGCAATTGAGCCACCTTTTGGCTTGGGCCTATCTACCAACTACCAAGAGGCTGCAGGCCAACTCGGAAAAGAAGGAGTTGCTCTCGAATTCGAATAGGCTTCTACTCGTACCGTCCCTACAAGAATCCCTAACCCGTTTTAGCTCCTAATACGGAGAAAAAAGTGCTTCTTATTCTGGCTTGTGTTCCTTGGTCCGTTGCTATTCCTATTATAGATAGAAAAGCTCCTATTCCGGTTCCTCTTGCGCCGGTGTAGAGTTCAGGGTTGAGGGAATAAGGCGCCTGACCCTTGCAATCCACTTTCATAGGTATACTTTGACGCATCTCTGAACATCTCAATGCTTCTGCTGCTCCCGCCCGCCACCCGGTTGTTCTTATGATCTCTGGAATCGCTTTCAAAGCGGAATTTCTATTCCTTTTCATTGAGTGTAAAGTTCCGGGCCTGTGCGGGATTGATTTAGCTCAGAAGCGCCCTCTCTTTCACAGCCGAGGAGTACACCTAACTCATTCAACGCGGCTCGTTGTTAACCTTGGCGGGGGAAGGAAGGGTCCTAGCTCCCGAGCTTAGCAGACAAACAATCAGTCACGGTCTGAAGAAAGAGATTCTTCAAACAAGTAGCGATCAGAGTGACTTATAGGGGAGCAGGCCCATACTATGATGATGAGGCATAACCTGAGATCATGGGTTATCCAGTCCCATACCAAGTCAAATCAACAGGCACGCAGATAAACCTATGAAGATGAGGTCTCGCATTCTCCAACGGGACGTCCATACTGAAACTGGGCTTTGTGTCAGCCTCCCCACTCTAATTTAGCTATAGAGTCTTTCTTTGTTTTTTCCGAATCAAACCAGAATGGATATAAGATTTCATCTACAGTTGGTTGACTTTCTGTGCCCGGATGATCCGGCACTCTTCTTGCTTCGTCTGGCTGATCCGGCTCAGTGATTACTTCGTCTGGTTGTACCGGAACTCTTGTTTTCCTCGCTTGACCTGTACCCGCTCCGCTAACCGCCATTTTACGACCCCGCTGGGATCAACCACAGGGCAACGAAGAGGGAGAGTAATCGAAACCCTTGTTTCAAGAGGTTCCCTTTGTAATGGGACCACAGCACAAAGTCCTAAGTGGCAATCTGCTCCGCGTCTCAGATGCACCAATGCTTTCCAACTGTCGCTGATGCATGAACTCCAGAACTCGCTTACCAGCTTGGATAACCCATACCAGAAGGACGTTCCGGCATGTATAGTCCGTACCTTTTCTAAGCCAACTCCAAACTAAGCATCCATAACGAGTTCCATCTGTTAAACTGCTGGGCCCAAATCAAAAGACTTTTTTTTAATGTAGCACCCGTAGCATATGTGCTTACCTTTACGTATAGTGTACCTACAAGTGTATTTTATCCCAGCAGTGCGACCCACTTACTACCTGGAACTAACGGGCATATCCCTCAAAACTTCCCAATAATGACAGCTCATCTCTCGAAACTCCTGTGCCTGCCCGTCTCATCTCAAACTGTTTGGTGGAAGCCCATTCCCAACGACCAAGTACGTTCCAGTGTCATCTGGAGACAGAGGTGGCGCGACGTTCTCTGGAGTGAGGAAATCAACAGGCAGGTGTAATGTGATGATGGCATATTTGTGATGGTTCGTTGCTAAGAGTTCTTGCCATCGTCCTGGGGGAGTGAAACCAGGATAAGAAGATTCCTGTACTCCGTTGGTGGGGGAGAACTGTCGATTGACTATCTTCAGCTCCTTAACTTATCAGTCGTTCTTTCCTACCGTAAGTCAATAGAGCTACCTTCTCACCCAAAGATTAAGAGTCGAGCTGGAGTTGGGCACTTCCCCACGGAACTTGGAAGGAGAGGTTGAGAGTCTATTCGTGATTCACTATCTCCACTTGTCAATTGACTTACTGTCACCCCTTGGATTCTTATCTTAGTCTATCTCCCGTCCCTCTCCTGTTGTCACTCGTTCACTCCTCGGCGAAAGGGTATTTGAACTTCGAGTGGGTTGGTGGTTAAATTACAGTTAGCAGAGCGGAACAAGGGATAGAGGTTGAAGAACAGACGTCTTCTCACTTCGGCTTGGAATGCAAAGCATTCTTTTCGATCTTGTACCCGGTACACTGAACACCAAGCCAATCTTAAGAAAGGGATAAGCAACGACACCTGTGAACTCGGATAGCCTTGTGCCCTACCTTTCATTCGCTACGATCTTTCTTCTGAACTAGGCTACCATCTGTCTTCGATTATTCAATTAATAGTTATAGGGAAAGAGCACTCCTAAAAGCAAGCTTTCTCTTATATACGTATACGATACCACGAGTTTGCCACAAAAGAATAGCATTTAGTTCGATCGAGTTCTATCTATATCTAGCTTAAAATCACAGAAAATAGAAAGAGGAGCGCTTTTCCCGGCTAATCGAGTTCCTTTACTAGAGAGTGATTACTACACTTACTCTATGAAAATACAAGCGAAACCTTGAAGAAAAGAGTATAGTATAGTAAAGCATCGAATGGGACAAGGAATGCGTTCTTACTGTTCACGAATCTCCTGCTTGAGAATATGCATTGGATGACAAAGTGAGGAAGGGATTGATCTAAGGCAATAAAATGACATAGAAATAGAATAAGAGGAAGAGAAGTGGTTGAAAGGTAACTGAATGCTTATCCGGCTTAAACACTAGGCACAGAGAAGGAGCTGCACATGAAGAATGGCAAGACATTGAAAGAAGGGGTTCTGCGCGAATGCCCTGTTGAGGAAGAGAAGGGGTTTGGGAAGAAGGCGTCTGCTAGAGGAACTGACATCTAATTCAACTATCTCAGCTTGCTGCATCGAGAAAGAGGCTAGGCACCTAATGTGATGGAGGTTTGTGCAAGTCCTTTGTTAGCGCTTTCGACTTCTCCTCTCAGATGTCGCCTTTGGGCTTGTTATCGCCTTGAGAGTTCTTGATGCCCCGTCTTAAGTTGTTGTCGGAGAAGGGCTTCTTTGCAAGGTAACTCTTAATATCATAAGAGAGATCAACGCTCATCTCTTTAACTGAATAATTCATTCCCTCCTCCATGCTATTGATCGAATCATCCTTCCCGGAATAAAAACATTGGAACTTCATGCTGTCGTAGTGAACCATTTTCTTTTGGATGATGCACCACTGCCTTCTTAGAAACCCAGTAATCTTCGGAATTCTGCCTTCTATCATCCTCCTTATAGGTATAGGCTTCGAAAGAAATCTCCTTAATAGAATGAAATGAGTCCTTCTACCCCGCACAAAGGGGTAGCATTGACAAAGAATGATGTAACCAACTTCCTTCTTCATTCATTCCGGGCCTTATTCTTTCCTTACTTAACTTAGTAACTTAGTGAAAAATACCTTCGGAACTTAAGCCCGAATGCGCGTAAGGAGCGGTTCCCATTCCATTAGCTACTTTTTATTTTATGAACCACAGGCAGCAGGTAACAAGTCGGAAATCAAATTGAATTGTGTGTTCTGACAGTGATCCGGGAGTGGATGCCAGGCAAGGTCAGCATGCCACTAGCTAGGCTTAGTGCATGCCAGGAAAGAGAGTTAGAGCTGGGATCTCATACCAATCCAGTAAGAGAGATGGGACAAGCTAGCTGATCCAATAGAATAGGTAGACAGCTCTCACTCCCAATCAGTAGACTGGACATGGAGCCATCCTGCTTGCTATCCTCCTTTAATAGAAAAAATAGAGAAAGCATAAGGGGGATGACAAGCCTGTACTCCTTTCTTTTATGGGAGCTTGGTCTGTCTGGGAAACAAGCTAGACAAGAACCTCTATGGCCTGGTATGTCCTGGATGCCGGAATCCTGGCACCAAGAAGCTTCTATCTGCCAAGACTCACTGCACATAAACTTGCTAATATGCCTCGCTTGCTTATAGGCTCCGTTCACTTGCTTGCTAGGATTGCGAGTTAGCAATCTACCTATCCAATTGGCATCCTAGAAGAGAGTGCTATCTCCGACTAGACAAGTAAGAGAGAGACTAGCAACTGTCTGGTTTAATAAGATAAGGCAATTGCTATGCTATTTCTTATCTGTAACCAATCTCTTCTCTATCTCTATCTAATGTTGTTCTATCTTCCAGTTAGACAAGTCGAAGCTGTGGATTGAAAGCTCTACCAATAGTGCTTATACTGGTGTTAGACTGGCATTCCGGGCTAGCTAGGCTGCTTTCTCTGGATACCTGGTATGCTCGGCTCTATCTCTGCTTGCTATTGCCTCGATTGATACAGAAAAGATAAACTGCTCTCTTAACTGCAACATCGGCATCTTAGATTTAGATAAGGAAGTGGATTCTCTCTCTGGCTCTGGTTTAGACATTCTAATTATAGAAGTTGTGATCGAGAAAACCCCTTTATTTATATGAAAGGCCAAAGTGCGACTCTACTAAGTAGGCAAGCCGGTCACCAGAGCCTAATATCCCTCTTTATCACTCAGGATAGCCAATCTATCCCGGAAATGTCATTTGCGTAACACATGCAAGTCGAATAAAGTGGATTTTAGATTCCGTAATTAACTCAGTGAGTGCTTTCTAAGAAGGGTCTTATGCTTATACCCTTTTGCAGTAAAGAAAGCTTTTGAGGTGGGCCATTCGAAGTAACGTACCAGGTATAATAGCGTAGATAGAGTAGCGTGGTGAGAACAACTCACCTTTACACTCGTTCACTCCGATCGGGAACCCGTTTCCAGCTAGTCTGCGCTCCTTGTGGACTTTTGAAACAGAACTTGAAAAAAAAAGAAAAGAGGGCTATAAGTAGGCTTGCTTGCTATACTAGCTCTTCGCCTTTATACGGCTTGCTTGGCTTTCCTATCGCTCCTATTTATTGTAGTAGTAGGCCTTCTAGAAGCTTCGCCAGAAGCAAGCAAGATGAGTTCGCTCTCCTTCGTAGACAAGGCTCGTTCCGTACGACATGTAGTAAAAAAGAAAGATTCTTTATCTTGGTCGCCGTCCCACATAATGGAGAACAGCTTAGCTTGATCCTCTTCCGAATCGAAGGGAAACGGTGTAGGATTTCCGTTAGTGCTCACTTTGAAAAGACCGTACTCTCTCTAAGAGAGCGTTACAAAATCCTACTGAGGATTTCTCTATGGCTAAGGATTCTATGTAGTCGTTCACCTGCTTTTGGGGCCGGGCTTCCTCCCTTCCCATATTACAAAGGTTTTTCACTTCTTCTTTTCAGAGCGTAACGAATCTGGGGCCGGGTCCTTAGGTGGAGCTTCACAATACGCTACAAGCTCCCTGACAACATGGTCGATTTCTGAGCTTGATGCTACGGAATCCGCGGTGGAGTCGGTTGATGAGCTTGATGCGACTGAATCCGCGGATAGTCCCATCCCCTCTTAAAATTGATGACTGTCTACCCAATCACAATAATCTTTCAAAGAAAGAGCTTCTACGACGATCGGCATAAAAGCATGATTCGTTCCACAAATCTCACTGCACTGACCATAGTAAACTCCTTCTCGTTGTACCAAAATAGAGATCTGATTTAAACGACCAGGTACAGCATCGCATTTGACACCTAAGGAAGGGACAGCCCAACTATGAAGTACATCAGCAGATGTTACAAGAAGACGTAGATGACTATTGGCTGGCACAACCAATCTATTGTCAACTTCTAATAAACGTAATTGACCCAATTCTAAATCATCTTCTGGAATCATATAACTGTCAAAAGTGAGTGACTCCTCATCGGAACTATTATAGTCTGAATACTCATAAGTCCAATACCATTGATGTCCAATAGCTTTCATAGTAATGGCTGGATCTACTACTACCTCGTCCATTGCGTATAAGAGAGCAAATGATGGTATAGCAATGAACATAAGGATGAGACTAGGAAAAATGGTCCAAAGAATCTCAATAGTAGTTCCATGAACAATCCGTTGCGGGATTGGATTCTTTTTATAGTGGAAATGCCATAAAGCGCCAACCAAGATCCATAATACGAAAACCAAAATAAGAATGAGGAAGAAAAAGATATCGTGATGTAAGTCCATTATTCCTTGCATCATAGGGCTTGCTGCGTCTTGAAATCCTAATTGCCATGGTTCCGCTGCATCACAAATTGTGAGGAATAAGTATTCAGTTATTTTAAAAACTTCATTCTTTGAATGCTCTGCTCGACACCGGGGCCCGGCGCGACGACTTTACGATTTGTTGCAGGCGAAAGGAAAGTCCCGAACTCCTGCTTTCATACTCTTCTTCTTTTTCCGCCGAAAGTCTAGAAGGTGTGAAAAGATACGAGAAAAAAGTGAATAGAAAAACCAAGTCCTAACTACATACCCACAATATGGCCATACGTATCCAGAATGTAAACAAAGTAGCTACTGCCCGTGCCATTACTAATGAGATCCAAATATATTTTGTTTAGCCCGAGAATTTGTTCTTTTATATTCTCGTCTATAATAAAGGAATGTTCCACTATGTCTTTGAAACTGAGTTCTTCTGGTAAATTGACATTCGTATCATTATAATGTTTCCAAAGCATATCTAGCGGTCTTTTGTTTTAGTTTTTCTAGATCTACCTCATGTATACGTTCCGAAATAGTAGCTCGTTCAAAAACTTGGCCAGCTTAAAAAAAAAATAGCTATCGAAAGAATGAGTCCGACTGCAAGTGTAGTGATGTGATCAGAAAAAAATATATCCATGTTTAATTAAACATGGATATATTGTAATTTGCTCGCGAAAATTCAGAAAGACTTGTCGTAAATTGCCGGCCAAGAAAGACATAAGAATTAGAATTTTGGGCGTCTTTTTCTTCTCTTACGAGATTTCGAGTTGGATGAACAGATCGCTCCTAAAAGCAGCCGTGTGATCTTATATACGATACCACCAGACGCGCCCCAGCTTCAAGCGAGCTCACCCTACCCTATGGTATGGAGGTATGGACCTTGCTGAACTAGATTCCCTGCTAGCGAGAGCGGCTTAGAAAGATAAAGGAGCACAAACAAGGGTTGTTTGAAAATGAACAGATAAGCTAACGCACTACTGATTTTCTGCCTACTAGCAATGCAACTACTCCTGAACTCAAACTGAACTAGTTGAAGCTAAGGGCCTGCCTTCCCAGCTACTGAGGTAAGGGGCAAAGGATCCACTTGATGAATAACCATCCGATAGAGAATCCCACCCGGCCTAGCTATAGCTATCGTAATGCGTCTCGATGCCAAAGCTTCCTGAACCAACTGAAGCAAGGAATATGAGTAGAAGAGCGCTAGCATCCCTTGCTCTCTATCGATTGCTCACCGCCGTCTCATCCAAAGGAATAGAACTGGAGGGCGAACTTCCCATCTGTTCCCGTCTCAATGTGACCATTGATAGCTTTCTCTATTGAAATGTAATCCAGTTCCGGCTTGCTGTTCAAAGGGTAAAAGGACAGAGGAAAGGGAATAGGTTAGAGACAGAGGTTAGGGACGATTACGAGTGCCTGTTCTGGTTCTTATGAGTAGGAGAAGAGGAGATTAGTAGCCCGAGTGAAAACTCCCAAGCCGAATCTGTGCTCTTTCAGTAGTCTTGGAAAATCTCCTTTCTCCCTTCCTAACCTTCTGTTTCCCGCGGGCTAGGCAGCTATTTTCTTTTAAATTTATGATTTTTCTTATTTACCTTACCTTTAAGGCATCCTATTCTCCGTTTTGAGTTTCTTTTGTTTTGGAATCGTCTTCTTTTAATTTTAAAAAGGATCTTCTCCCTTGTTCTTCCCTCTTCCTATGATCTTGACCTGCAAAGTGATTTCCGAAAGCTCCCACTATGACTAAAAAGCTCCCAATAGGCCACGTAGCCGCTTATAATTAAGTAAGTAGGAAGGAGCGAAAGCTACTCGACCAGACGGGAGAGGCGACCAAAGGAAGCTGGTTCACCTTCTCTCCTCCGTTACAACATAGGTCGTTCCAATCCCGTATTAAAATATTCCAAAACTGAAGTCAAGGAGAAAGGTCCAATTAAAATGCTTAGGACTAGAAAGAAATATGATCCTATAAAAGGAACTATTCATCATAGATCGGAGAGCTCATTTGATATATCACGAATGCAGTGATCAAGCATCAGGCGGAATGTATTGCTACCTCTTCCTCCCTCCACCATTCTATAAGCAAATGCTTGCGGGTAGGATTTCTCTCCAGAACCATCTTTCTTATGCAATTCGAGGAGAAGCGAGTAAACTTGCCTGCACCGGTAGAGTTATCAAAGAACTCCCTCGCTTGGCACAACAGCAAAGAGAACTACAATTCCAACTGGATCCAATGAGAAGAGAATTCGAACACCAACCCTTAAGACTGTAATTGGCTTGCTAGTCTTTTCCCTTGCGCTTGATAACTCTTCTGACAAGGAGTCCACAATTGGAGGAGGGGCGAATGGAAGTACTTCACACTGAACATTATTTACGAAATGGAACAGAACTCTCAGGCTTAGAGGTCTTATAAAGCGCTTATCTTATCACGCCAACTGGGACTGGTCCTATAGAGAGAGAAATTCCTGGACCCGGCAGAGACAACAAGAAATTCACCCGGTTTTTTCGGTGACACCCCAGGATATCTTATCTATAGCTATACCCCAGCCAGAAAATAGAAATTAGAATTATATATAAGCCCTCTACCGTTAAAACTGCCACTGGGCGAGATGTAATAGAAGTCCCAATAAAACTCCCACTCAAACTAGATCTCTTCCTCGCTGGCATAAAAGATATATATCTTTTAGCTAAAGCCCCTAGTAGAGTAATTTCATCCCACATAATAGGAATTAGATCCAGAAAGAATTCCTCAACCCGTGATATTCCTAAACTGGAACTCTAGTCCCATTAGCTGACTGGGACCTCAAAATGTATGGATTCGGGGGGAACTCTTTCTAAAGTAAAAAAGATTCACTGGAATGAAGGACAGCTACTCCTCTATGCTTACTACGAGCTATACCAGGAGTCAAGCTAACTGCAATAATGAAAGTTGCAGTGGATAAGAGAAGACCGGAGCTTGCCATTCGTGCAGCGCTTATTTAAACACTAGCTGAAAGACATTCTAAAATCACTCTCTCTCCCATGACCCATAGCCGAGAAGAAAGCCAGTTTATTCCCTTGAGCTAAAGCCTTTCGCTAGCATTACAACAGAATCAATGGCATCAGATTCATTAGCATAGGAATGAATTCTTCCCGTACTCTCTTTGTCAAGCCACCGGCTCCACTAAAGCAGCAAGACGTCAGACTTAGCTTAGCCTAGCTAGCACAGACAGAAGGGAAAGCGAACCCGACTGATGAAGTCGAATGCTCCCACCCGATTCGATTCTTCTTGGCTTGACCACTCTCTTAAGCTTTCCCCCATCCAGAAAGAAAAATCCTATGTGAATCCTTACCTCTCACCTCTCCTCTCTACTCATAGCAGACAATCATAGACTTTCAATCGAGTGAGGCGGATCTAGGTCTATTGTAAAGCTTTCGCTTCGCCCCGTCAGTCCAGAGCCGGGACACGGAATAAGCCTACACATCGGTTTCTCCGAGGCGCATGCAGCTTTCATATCTTCACTCCATAATCTCGTAGAGTAAGATGTCTGGTTTACCCCCTATGATCCCGAGACCCGGCTCACCAAGGAGTTTTTTGGGATAGCGGTTGGATCCTGGCGGATCGATAGATCGCGACCCGAGCTCACCGCTGGAGCCGAGTTATGAGCCCTGACGGCTCTCGAATTAACAGCGCGGTTACATGAAGTCGACCGGGCTCCCGAAGCCTGCCATGTCTGTCCGCCATTGCAAAGGCGTCGAGCAATGCCCAGGAGCCTATCCCTGGCCTCAGGTCATGGAATGAGTAACTTCGTAAATCTCTGTAGGAATCTTCTTTCACAGAGCGGTAAACAGCTCTGCGGTGCGTGCTATCTCCAGACCGACCAGAAAGCTGTGCTTTGCGGTGCAGCTGAGAGGCGGAGCAGATTCCCGAAGGTAACAAATACCTCTTTAGAGTGACCTTGCTATTACTTGCCTACTCTCGCTCTTGGGATTGACTAACAAACGAGCTGTCAATCAAACCAAAAGAAGGCTGCTCATTGAGGGTTGTTGGTGGCGGGGATCCCTGAATGCTAGTTGGAGTTGGTAGTGGAATCTAGCTGAAATTCTGGGCAGGCTATGGTTGTTGAGATTTGTTGATAGTAGTAGTGGAAATCCACCAGTTAGAGTTGCCACTCTTTAGGAGGCTTGTCGTAGAGATAAGTCAATCTATATCTTATTGAGGAAGTGAAGTCTGTGACTCCCTCTCTGTGGCTCTGGTTACTGAGATTATTGATGATTTTCCTAAGTGAATCGATCCCTTTCTTTGATTGATCGACCAACGGAAATAGGTTGGTTGGCCTTATATACTCCAATGCTTCGAAAAAGGGCTCACTATACCTTTTCCTCGATCAGGACGAGATCTGGTTTGCCAGTTTGCAAGGTAAGAGTAGCTCTTTCAAGAACAGCATAAAAAGAAAAGGTAAGCTAAAGAAGCTTCCCCCTGCCTAGTGATTGATCAGGTAAGACAAGTACCAAAGGCTTTCGGTAGACTTCCTTTAGAAAGCATAGGGCTAAGGTCATAACATAAGTAGAAGCGCTTGTCCCGGCAATTCGATTGATGAAAAACCCTCGGGAATAGACCGTATGCGCCTAAGAAAGGGCTAGCTTTGTCTTCCTCTAATAGGGAAACCTATCATCGATGACTACGGCAGATTGTCTACGTCACTCCTCTGGAAAACCTACGACTTTCTTTTCTCGCTGGATGGATTGCCTTGCCCCTGTAGCTTGGAAAGTGGTCTGGCTTTCTTAACGAATGGCGGAAGGCAAAACAAAGCGGCGGGATCCAAGCAGCAAGATATGGTATGCCCTCCTTTGGGTTCCATCGGTTTCAAACCGGGGCTTTGATTGGCAAAAGCGGCTTTCGCCTTCTATCCATCCCATCAATTGCAGTAAGAGTGGAAGACAAGTCTATTCTGCTCTTCCAGGCGAGGCGGGTCGCTCATCCTTCATCTCTCAATCCGAGGAGGGCAAAGGCTGGACATGTGTTCTATCTACTCCTCTGGATTTGTCAGGTTATTCATCGATATCTGGGTAAGCCCAGGCAGTCACAGTGTAGAATCAATCTTCTGTATCTGTTGAAATCCCTGACCCCACGGAAAGGGACAGGATTGATTTTCCAAGTTTCCCCCTTTCTATTTCAGTAACTATAGCAGTCATGAATTGCTTGTCCTTTTAAATTTGACTTTTTTCACGGGGTTCCAGTACATCCAAATGCCTCCTTAGAGCCCTCTAGAAAGAAGCTACGTAATCAAAGTTGTCCTTGATTGATTCCAAGCCGACAAACTGAGTCCTCTTCCATTCTGGTTCCTGTAAAATCACTATGTTAGGCTTCTGCAAAGACATTAGCTCTTTCAGATATCTCCTTGATAGGGATATGAATACCCCTATCAAGGAGATATCTTTCATCGGAGAGGGTCTTTTTGCCGCCTTTCTTCGGTGGCTACTCTTTTCCCTCAGTTCCTTTTTCTGCTCATTCTAGCCGCCTTATTGGGGGATTTTTTTCGGTTGATGGACCTCCGCATTTCCTTCCGACCTCTACCCATTCATCTTTCTTGGGCACTCCTTTGAGTCTTATATGATTTGATGACTCAGTCTTCACCCCAAGCCGATCTTGCCCATAGCCAAGAAAGTGACGATTAGGTCCTTCCCCTTGACAATCACCCGGTAAGTCCAATCCGAACGCGGATGGAGATACTCTTCAGGCTTTGGAGGAACCGGCCTTGCGATACTACCACGGATAGCTTCTTCCCGGCTTGGCTTTCTATGTCTGCACTGGATGGCGTTGTTGGTTGTTCTCTCCTGTCCCTCCCACTCATATCTCCCCCATGGGGCCTGCCTGTACCCGTTAGCAGAATCGGTGAATCAAGGACCAGTCGTAATATTTAAATTGCTCCAGCGTGAGTGTGACAAATGTTGGGCTCTGGCTCTTGAATAAAGAAAGCACCCAGCTATAACTTCACAGCCACCACCCAACCCAAGCGAACTCTTTACCAAAGCAACCAGGGAGACCAGATCTAGCCTAGCAGCATAAGAGAGCTCGGAGACTAGTATGCTCTTTCATGCACGCATTCGTGTACAAACCAGCACGCAGTTCCTCTGATCCGGGATTCAAGCACTGAAAGACAGGGAGTGAGTGATTCTGTAAGCAAGTAAGCAAGGGATACCACTGGATGACTGTAAGCAAGCTTCTAAAAGAAAGAAGAGGATGAGAATCACGGCGGAGGGCTACTACCACTGGAAGAAGAAAGCCTTTAGTACCTGATAGTGAAAAGAGCTTTTTAGTCATCCAGTATAGAAAAAAAGACCTAACCACGGCCTTATAGTTAATTAACAAGAAAGCACGCTATCACTTATAGCTCATTCATTCGAGGGAGTACTTCTAGTGAATGAAGCACCAAGAAAGGCAGTTAAGAATGCGAGTACTTTTTTTCTGGTATGAAATTTGATAAACAACCGCTTAATGCGGATTGAGAAGTGTGACCGACTCAGGTCATTGGCAGTTGATGGGCCATCGCCTCCCACCCTTAGAGTCCTCTCCATTATCAATTGTAAAAAACGTCAGTCTCTTTTTGTGGATGGAGTGCCCGCCACCCTTTAATCTCTCACAATAAGGGGCTGCCCCGAGCTCAAGTCCATTCCTCATGGGCTGTGCCACTCAACTTCTCTGCTGCGTCTAAATATTGACTACTCTCCTCAACTACAATCAGGTGAACTCCCGTCTCTTTCTGAGAATAGCGCGTCTTTGCCCATGGCTTGGCTGCGCAACCTAACATCTTTACAGGAATGGAAAATGGAGGATTGATTTTCCACAGCTCCAGCTTCTACCGGATCATAAGGATTTTTTTCCACCGGCTCTTGCAAGTCTCAGTATAAGGAGTTGCCCAAACCAGACTTCCCTACTCCTTTGGCTAACACGAGTGCTCCATTCTCCTTGAATATATCTTTCATCATATTTTGTGAGATCCTCTGAAATTGCTCTTCCGGTGCTAGAACTAGATATAGGCTATGCTTGGCGAGATCTCAGCTATCGGGCAAAGAATATCTCCAACTATTACAAGCATTTGAAGTGACCACAGGTTGCTTAGGAGGGTCTATTTCAATGACACCATCATTTTCAAACTTTTTTCACTTTAAGAACTCAACAATAATCTATCGGATGACAAATAACCCGATGGAATTACAGTATTTGGGATCTCCTACTCGTCCCACCTCATCCGGTCTCTTAGGTTCGGGAAGCTCGATCAACCCTTGCTCTAATAAAGATGTGAATAAATCTTCAACATCCTCATGAATATTCTTTTTATTATTATTATTATTGTCTGATTGAACCAGTATATGAAAATGTCTTTCTCAAAAGAAATAAGTGAAAAAGGTTGTTAGTCTGAGTGGATTTCTTTTAGTGTAATCTACCTGTTGGAGCTTGACCTAAATAAAGGCATTGAGAGTGGGAGTTGGAGTGTGCAAACCTTGACCCAATAGAACGGTATCCCGTTCCCTTTTTTGTGTGGGTTCTCTTGAAATATTGTGAATCTTGTTCTCTTGCTCTTATCTATGTGAATTTTGCGTCGAAAGACTATTGTCATGTTTATCTGGTTTCCTTTTACTATAAGTTATTTTGTTGATTTGCTTGAAAGTGAGCTGACTATATTTACACCTTGATGACGTATTGCTTGGGTGAACAGAGCAACCTGGGGTCCTTTTGGTGCTTCCTTATTCCTATCTTGACGTTCCCAACAAAGACTACGGAGGTTGGTAATCATAGGGCAGGCTTCCTTTTGCGGGTTTAGTATTTACTCATTGTCTGAATCTGTGATTGTCTTTTGGTGAATTTGACCAGGTGATCTTTTCATTGATGGAAAAGTCATTCATAGACCTTAATTTAGTTTCAACGAGAGGCACCCAACCCACCTCGGAGCAGGCCTCGTCCACGTTATGATAGGCGGCCAAAAGGAGGCTTAAGAAATAAAGCATCTGAATAAATAAAGACAACTATGAGAATGAATTCAACCAATGATGTTTTAGTACGACTATAGAGTAAAAAAGCCTTGCTAACGGTCGTAAACAGGGGTTCCTGTAATCTTCAAATTGTTAGGCAAGGTCCTACCTTCTTATACGTCTTTTCAACAAGTAAGGAGCAATGGGTTGTTCTTTGGTTTGAGCCATAGAAAGCATTCGCAGTAGGCTGCTTATGTTATCTTCCTATGATCACCGATCAAAATAGCATCACCTTCATTCAGGAAAGGATTTCTCCTCAAAGTCAGTGTTCGCTGGAACGAGCTGGTCGAGATGCGCGGTGTCCAATCGCATCGGTACGGGGCGAAGGTTTGCCTAGCCATGAGAGTACTAATAATCTGGAGAAGCGAGTAATGTGGGTCGGGCTGGCCCGGTGAAAAAAGAACACTCCGTTTCTAGGGACGGAGTCGAAGATCAATACTCAGGAGGTGAGTGAACCTGTGGCTTCTTAGTCTCGTTTGGTCTCGCTATGGCTAACTAAATTTGTGCCAGGCGCGCTATTTCTATAGCACATTTGGGCTCTTTGCGGGCGAGGTGGCTCGCTCTACTGGTGCCAGTCGTTGGTGGATCTTGAGGGGGTGGTAGTTAACAAAGTGGCAAATAAGCAGGAGCAACAACTGCATAAACGACTGTTTCATCTATATTGACTTCTTCACCCGGCTCAGACACCAGCTTCAAAATCAAAAGAAGGCTCCCGCGCGCGGGCTAGCTATAGTTAAGGTTACAAGGGCAACCAACCGGCTCGAAAGGCCCTTTCGAATTGGATTGATAGGAAACAAGCAAGGGTGGTCGTAGATCAGTAAGGCGCTTGAGATCAAGGATCTGGGAACTCTGAAGTACTTCCTAGGAATAGAAGTTGCCTACTAAAATAAAAAAGGGGATCTATCTTTCTTCTTTGGTTGTTCGGGTTCCTCCTCATCACCCAGAACAATGGCTTTCCTTGTCGCTTCAATACCCACAGCCACAAAATTTTACACTACAAATTAACAAAACTATCATTTTTTGCATCCCATCCTAAAAACATTTTATTCAAAATTCACCAAACAACTTGGGCCCTTATGTTGTAATGCACCATTACTATCCAACAACCCTTTCAGTTATGCTACCTTTACAGGATCAATCCAGTTGTTTTCTTTGTCGGTAATTGGCTTTCTTTTTTTTTTTCTTTTTAAAGTTAAAGAAAAAAAAGTATTCTGAAGCCAAATGCTCTTCTAGTCTATCACTCTCTCTCTCCTTGCTTTGCTTAGCTTGTGGGCTGAGTTCAAGCTTTTTATTTTTCCAATTCCTTTTCCTTTGCCAACACCATGTGCATCATGGATAAAGGCAATGCATGTTTGGTACCAGTAATTCGGGAAGAGGCACTCAAGGAAATACCAGGACATACCAGGTGTAAGGCTTATCTCGTTTAAAAGTATGACCGCGGTCCTTTCCTTGGTTTAGTGATTAGGGTGGTGTGCTCTATCCGAATTTCAGATGTGAGTGATTTCCTTAAAAAAAAAAAAAATCATGGTAGAACCACAATAGTTGTAGATCCAGTTTTTCTATTTTATTGTCGAATATGATCTTTCTGTATTGTTTATCAGTGTCGAAGATTGTCTTTGTCTTATCCCACTCCTTGAATAAGTCGTGCCTTAACCCCCAGTCCTTACGAGAGCTTTACGACAGGATCGACTATAGGATAAAGGTTAGGGTTATACGTTTCTACAGTAATCATACATTCTTCTTATTCCTCGAAAAGAAAACAAGAAATATAAGATCTGAAAAATGGTTAGGTGTATAAATAAAACAGATATACAAAGACACTGATATCCTGCCTCCGATCTTGGCGATCAATCTGTCGACTGTCTCCTCTCCAAGAGCTGTAAGGGAAGGAGGAGGGGATACATTTAGCAAGCTAACACTTCCTTAAGGAAAGACAGAACCTTGGGTTAGCTACGTAGCTGTGCTTTCTCTCTTTTTTCCCTTGTATCAATCAATGTCTGCCCTAAAGCAAACCTAAAGCAAAGGCAAAGAGCCAATGCCAGCTACTCTTCTAAGCCATAAAGCTATGGGCTAAGCGGGTGTCGAACTCATACCTTCCACTCTAGGAAGTACGAGAATAAGGTGGGGATAGAATAGTAATAGTAAGCGCGCTCAGTCCACTCTTGTAGTATTAAGCCTTGGAGCTGGTGATAGCGCTATAGTTACCCTTTTGCCAACCCCAGATTCCCTCGTTGTATGAGTTACCCTTGCCCCATGGGATATTTCTCAGTTCAAGCAGAATCCGGTTAGGGAGAGAAAGGCTTTTAGTCAGTCCCCAGAAGCAAGGAATTATAAGTAAGCAGAAGAGAGAGCGAGGAAGGTGCCAGGTTCCTGCAGGAGAGGATTCTAACTCATGCCAATGGAAGCTGTTTCAAGGGACATGCCCATCTGCCTTTCTGACCTTTGGTAAGATTGGATGTTAAAATGGACTAAGGCTTCATCTAGTTATTATTATTCTTTCTCTCCATCCGTCTTATTTCACTCACTGATTTCTGACGGTTGCTTATCATATTCAGGTACTTCTGATCCTGTAGGTTAGGATTTTAGGAAAAGAGTGGAATCGCTTTTCTTTTAAACTATTCTATTGTTGCGGCTTCTGGTTGTTCATGCTACACTTTTCTAACACTTTGAGTAGCCCCATGGACAAGGCCTATTTATGAGTTCTTGTCTTGCTCTCGCCACCCCTTAGTCGCCAATGTTGTCATTTCCTATGACAAAGCAGTATGGTACATGGAATGTCCCGTATCTCACCTTATAGGTGCTAAAAAAACTATAAGCTTTGCAAAGAAACTAGTATCCCCAGGAAGTAAGAACGAGCAAGTTATCAAGTTTTAAAAAAGTTCTGTCAAAGGCCACGCGAATCAACACTTTTCTTCGCGTTACCGCGGCCTCTTTGAATCACACCTAAACGAAAATGGGCGAGCGAATCCGCTTTGTGATCGACTCTTTGGATCGCGTTAATGCGAATCGGTGAGAAGTCGACTCGGCGATTTGACGACCCAAAAAGAGATGTTCTTTACAAATGGACCCCACGTACTTCGACTTTGATCAGGCGGGCGAGCCATAATCACAGGGGGCCCCTTACCTCAACTGTGTTTCGGTCATCCCGCTACTCCATTAGATCCGGGTAGACCTCAACTTGACACTGACTTTCGTGTTTGTTGAAGACAGCCAGGATCTTTCAGAAAATGGGTTCCTATTCGAAGAGTGCATAACCGCATAGATAAGCTCACACTAACCCGTCAATTTGGGATCCAATTCAGGATTTTCCTTGGGGGAAGGAATTTGAATGTAATAATATCGATTCATACAGATAGAGAAGAAAAGGTTCTCTATTGATTCAAACGCTGTAAGGGGTAGCGAAAGAGTAAAAAACCGAAGATTTCACATAGTACTTTTGATCGAAAAATCAATCTGATTTATTTCGTACCCTTCGCTCAATGAGAAAGTGGGTCAGATTCTACAGGATCAAACCTATGGGACTTAAGGAATGACGGAAGGGAATAAAAAAAGAAAAGTACAAGCTTCCTTCGGACCCTGACGTGAACGGCCGATTGATATTGATTGGAACTAGAAAATAGGCGCTTTGCTTTCAATTTCACACACTATATAAACTATATAAAAAGACTAGCTTTATCTCTTTCTCTTAGAAGCAACCTTTCTAAAATAAACTATTAAGATAGCACTCATCCCCATTATTATTAAACTGTGCTTGAAAGCATGAAATTCAGCCTTGGTTTTCCATTCAGGTAAGGATAAAGGGGATAAGCTATTTTTCTTAGAGAATCGACTCTTTGCTTTGATGCTCCGAATCCGGGGGGAGCTAGACGAATGGCATGGAAACTTCCTTTCCTATAGAAAGCGGATTCTTTCTTTAGTGAACCAAGTTCAGTGATCCAATCAGCCTGAATCGGACAGAAGACACTCTAACTCGAAGATCAACTCTCACGAGAAGGAAGGGCATGATTCAGAAGATAGTGAATCCGGTGTGGAATCGAACGAGAAGGGAAGGTGAACTCCTGAAATGGCCTGCAAAAGTCCTTGAATCCGCATCGGGCGGGTACTCGTTCTCGTTTATAGTTCTCGATGTCTGTGAACCAGGGAATCTATACTTCGGCCCGTATTTCAATGGCTTTGCAATAAGCGGGCTCATCACGCTGCGTGATGCCCATGTGCAATTTCAGTCTAATTCGAACCATGAAGGCCATCTTGGCTAGAGCATCTAAAAACGGATTGTCGTCTCTGGTAGGTAAAGCTGACCTGTTCAAATCCCTCAGCTAGCTTTTCCAGGCATGCTTGTTAACGAGCTAACTTTTCGCTTTTCACCTTCCCCTGGTTGATTATGAGGGAAGAATCACCATAGACTATGATCTTATCTCTATCTCCAAAGCTGCCTGTAAGCCCAGAATGCAAGCCTCGTATTCGGCGACATTGTTGGTAGTTTCGAAGTTCAGCTTAATTGAGATAGGAATGTGCAGATCATCGGGGCTAACCAACAAGACCCATATTCCATATCCCTTCAGATTTGCAGCCCCATCAAAATACATTCGCTACGACAGGTCTCTCTCTATTGAGAATAGATTTTCATCCGGAAATTCTGGTGATATGTGATATATGATCAACCTCCCCTATGAACGAGCAGATGAGGTCAAATCCCTAGAGATGCGATCAATGTTGCTACAGATGGATTTAGAGCTAAAAGCACTGAAATGAATATGAGAAATGTGGCCTACCTATAGCTATAGAAGGAATCTTTCGTTACTAGAACCCCTTCCTAGTGACTGTAAGCGAAATGCATTTAGTGAACGCCTGGGGAGTTCAATATTCTTTATGTATAGCTCTCTTATCTCTATCTAAACGACTAAGTCTTCCAGTGGTCTCTCTCCCATCCCACCCAAAACCATCCCTTCCAGCGTTAGCGCACAAGAAGGAGCTTTTGGCAGTGAGTCGAAAGTCTTAGTGAGATAGAACTATTTCCACTCTTCTCTGAGTGCCTTCAACAGTGCTTAGGTAGCGCTCACAGCGAGATTTTGCTTATATATGTAATTGTCTGTCCGACCTACTTTGTATTTAGAGCTAGTCTAAAAAGGAAGGGATACAGTTATAGGGGACCGAACCCCTAGTCGAGACGTTCCTTCGAAGTGTCTTCTTGCATTAACCCCAGCTTACTTCGACGTTTTCCATTTTCCATAGAATCTCCGGGGCTTTCCTATCTACTATAGTTTAGTTTTTTATCTTATTTGTCTGAAAATGGGTTTGCTTCACCTATGAGAATTTCTACCAATTCTTCTTTTATTCATCCAAGCTGATCCTAATCTCCGTCGATATGCCGCCCTTGCCCTGGCCTATCATCTGTGGGGTTCGTCATTTAAAAGGGCCCTGGCGCCCTTTTTCCTTTCCAACAGGAAAGGGGGGCAGCCGCTATTCTTACTGATATTGGGCTTCTTCTTTTTCACCCGGATCTAGCCCTGTGTTTAGGCATAGACTTACTCGAACAAGAGGGGCGGAGCTATGCTCAAGGAACTTCATTCCCTGATTTCAAGACAGTTGAAACTCCATTGTGATATGGGGCTCCCGCGGTGGCAAATCAGCCCGACGCACTAAGGTGCGAAACTTCGCTCTGTATAATGGGGCTTGAGCTTGAAATGCACCCCCGACATAGAGATCGCAGAACTGCGTGACTGGATTGCGAAAGTCAAGGACTGCCCCGACGATTTTAGAGAGATCTATGACAACTATAAGAAAAAAAAAAAAAGAAAGGAGAGCGATGTCCCGTCATATCTTTATGAACATCCATATACATAGCCAGACACAAAGGTGTACAATCCGATCCAAATCTGCGGTTCTTTATCTGTTCATTCACTGTAGGTTCTCTTACTTGCTCTAGTGGCTGGCAAAGGCCAACCGAGAGGGGAGAACGAATGGCTCAGAAATCGACTGTTTCCGACTTGTGGAGCTGCTGCTTGGATTATCTTAGAATAAGAGGAGCCGTCTTAGGATGGACGACAGATACCGCCGCTGCGAGGCGAAGGAGTAACTTGTCTGGTCTTGCGGTGCACTCACTCCCGTTACGAGAATGAAATGACGCTCCAGCTCGACTCGAGACCAAGACTCCTTACAACTCGCACCAATAGCGGCGGCCGGAGATTGATTGAAAAGGCAGCCCCTCCAGCCCGCCCCTTTAGTGATTGTGATCAAGAGCACACGCTGTACCTGACCCACTAATCATCATCTCATCTGACGCGAAGCAAAAAAAAAGAAGGCTGGAACCTTCCCAGCCCTAGCCGCCTACCTACTCGTGCTCGTAGCTCGATCGGGGGTATGGAGTGTGGTCCGGCGGAAAAACAGAAGTCGTCTGTATCAAGTGATACGTGAATTGCTCAGTAGTGCTTCGCCACTACCGTAGCTGGCGGAAATAGCTTAATGGTAGAGCATAGCCTTGCCAAGGCTGAGGTTGAGGGTTCAAGTCCCTCCTTCCGCTCTTGGCTTCGTCGTTTAGTGATAACGAGTGGAGTAGGCAGCAGTGCATAAGCCCCTTTCCTTTAGAGATAGAGTCGAGCAGCAAGCAGCCCCTAGGGGTAGGGGGCCGTCGCGCCTTTCTTACTAATAATAAGAAAGGTTGGAACCTGCTCCTAACAAGTTGCTGGCTTTTCAGCCGTTGCGCGCTAGCGTTTTCCCTTACTAGTAAAGGGGCTGCTAGTTGTAGCGCGCAGTGTACTAGTGAATAGGAAAAGCTGATCACGATTACTAATGACGGATGGAGGTCACGGCAATGAAATTGTTCGGGGCCTCGCCCTTGTCTTCTTCGCCGGAGACTGCAAATGATGGGAATTCTATCGATAAAGAAGAGGCATAGGCCTCTCGATCCAATCCGTCTCCCCTGGCCTCCCCAACATGATACGAAAAAACCCTCCCACCATAGAGAAGAGATCTAAAGTCTGGGTCCCGCTGATCACCCTTTCCTTTGAACCTGAACTGGTCGAGAGAGATGAACCCGCACCACATTTTCTAACCTTCGAACCGAAACCCCAACTAGAGATGGAATTCAAGAACCTAAACAACTCAGTCACGAGCTACGTGACCGTTCGTTCAAGGGAGGGTCCACCAATGATTGATAGCCCCCCCTATCTGTCTCTTGATCCCTCATTCCACTAATCCGTTGTTACTGATTCATTCAAGGCATAGACTCCCAACTTCTTTGTCTTCTCCGCGCAGGTTGCTGGGACGGGTTCAAACTGGACTTAAGGGAGGAGGAATTCAATACTCCGATCTTACTGAGGATTCATCACTGGCTAGGGCTCTCGAATCAAAGCATGGGCATCTGCAACTAAGAGAAGAGGGAACAGTAGATCGTCGATTGACGAGCCTAAACTTCTATTTTTTATTGATTCGACTAGAGGGGCTCCTATCAGCAAACTTGTATGAAGGGCTCCCATGGAGACGCAACGCAGGAGATACAGGAGCGCCGGATCGACCAATAAATGATAGGCCAGAGGGATGGGCTCATGCTCATTCGACTAATCAGAGATCCCTGGCCCTACCTAACACAGAGATGTCCCTGAAATAGGGGACTAGTTGATCGGAAAGCTCAGGCAGGAGTAGGACATTCCATAACTAATCCACTAGCTAGTGGTCCTATAAAATCCCATTTTTTCATCGACAGGTAGGGTGAATTCTAAGGTTCCTTATTCCGGAGCGGAAGAAGAGGGAGAATGGAAGGAAAACCCACCAGCGCGGACCCGAAAGGAGAAACAAAAATCTGTGTTCACTATCTATGGAGTGGAGTGAATATATATCCTTAATCTCCATCTCCTCTTCCCTATCTCCCCCCTTCTCGCCGGCAGGAGAATCCATTTCTTTTCTTGTATTGTTTATTATGATTGATCTTTAGTTCAAGGGCACTCTTCCTAATCCGAGTTTGAGATAAGACCCAGACGTAGAGTCCCCCCGGCCGGGAAGGGATTTTTTCTATTGATTTCTCTACTCCCTTCTGGAAAAGCCCTTTCCAGATGGAGTAGTGCATCTCTGTCTTGAAAGTGAAAGCCCGCCCTAGAGATAGGAACTCCTATCTCTACTGCCTATCCAACCCAAAGACTCTTATTCGTGGTGGAGTGCTTCGAATAGGATCCGATCCCAGCAGTCGACACTCCTTCCTGACCCGGCTCACCTGCCTCTGAAGCTGGAATGCCTTTCTAGAGGCCCGAGGAATCGAAAAGTTTGAAGTGGGATGTGGAATGTGATTGGTGATGGATGGTGGTTATGAAATAAGTTCTGCATCAGATGAGAAGTCCATGCGAAAACTTTCTCTTTTATTGGCGCCTGATAGGTAGGCTATTAGATCACGTCGAAAGCCTACCAACGCATAAAGGTAAAGGTTCCGATTCGAGCGAGAGCCCAAACGGGGGAGGCGAGAACATCTTGATCGAAAGCTCTACTGTTCTTAATATTAATAGAATAGTGAGAAAGAGTTTTCAAAATTCGATCAACGAGAATCTCATCATCTGTTAGGTGGGCCAACCGACCGATCGAGTTGGGCGTCCATGTCACAGAACCTTTCTTCTAGCCCATTATTGTTATTGATCGGGGCGGATCCAATGAATTGGTAAATGAAAAATCGACCCAACCTAGAAAAGGCGAGGCAAGGGGCTCTCCATCTCTAGGAAGATTGTGTCGAGGATCTGGTAATATAAGCCGTCGCTTATTCTGGTCGGCTCGTATTAGCCTGTGCTTTATTACAGGTAGTCATTCCCCCCGTTCCTTTAGTCTTTTCAACGGTACTTGAATCTTAAGTCGCGGTCATGTCTCGCCCCCCCAGTATAGTGACCGGTGACATCTTTCCCTTCATCAGGTCCAGGCGTGAGTGCCTGCTCATCCATCTTCATTCCAAAAGCGAACATTTCCATTGAGTGAGTGTAACTGCTATGGTTTACAGTCAATAGTTCTTAACCTCTCGCGGAGCTAGCTTTAAGAGAGAATAGGGAGTGACGGGGGACCTTCGCTTCATTAGAAATTGGACCCGGACCCTCTTTCTTAAAGTCACCGGCGGCAGGTTAGTCAAGTTCTCCTGCTGCTTATTTGGCCCTGCGCTGATTCAGGAGCTTCTTCTTTAGTCTAGGTTATTATTAAATAATAATCAAAAGAAACGGCTGGGCGAGAACAAGAAGCGTTCGCCAACTTTGATAGGTATAGCATTGCAAGCAAATAGAGCAGAGAGCGTCACCCTTTGTTTCTATTAGAGTCGCGAGCTTGTTGTAGTCGGTCCTAAAGGGAGAACCGTCGCTGCTTACTTGCTATATCCCCGCGTTCTTGCACGGCTCGTTCTTCGAGCCCTCCTTCTCCTTTCCCCCTCTCTCCCCTCTATCGTCCAAAACAGGCCGTATGGAGTATAGCCAAGTGGTAAGGCATCGGTTTTTGGTACCGGCATGCAAAGGTTCGAATCCTTTTACTCCAGATTATGAACACCCGAAAGGATCTGTCAAGAACGAGCTGACGACTACAGGAAAAGGGGCGTAGGGCTAGGTAGTGCCTAACTCCCTCTCCATGATGCTTCAATCTTTTAGTAGGTTCTTACATTATGGCAGTCAATTCATAGATGCCTCTTCCGGTCCAGGCGAAATGGTCAATGTAGGTCGGAACCTTACTCGACGATTCACGTGCGTCTGGCTCACCTGGCTGGTAGTCCCACATAAAAGGCAATTTTCAATACATTTCAGTATGCTTCGAGCGTGAACCCGATAGAGAGGACTTCTGGAGTAGTAAAGCACTGACGAACGCCCCCCCTTCCTTACCTTAAAGGCTTCGACGCTCTAGGTGCTACCGACTTAATTGGTTGTATTCATTACTGCGATGTAGCTTTCGGCCGGAAACAGCCGACTTACTTGTTGACTGTTTACTTGAAAAAGGCCTTCACGCAGTGGTTACAGCTTAGGGGGCATATCCGAGACTATTGAAGTTGGTACGGGTCCATCTTTGCTAACAGTTGGGGGACACAGGGATACCCCCTTCTCTATTCATTAGTTACATCCGCCCTCCTGTATGAGCGGCAACAGCAACTCCCTTATTCGCTACTTGTATGGTCCCTAAGCAACTACCTTCTTATGGCCTCGGAGAAAGCCAATATGGCATGTCTATTTGAAAACAATGGGATGATTAAGACGTGAACCAATACTCATTTATTGGGGTTCGGCATTCATGCAAATCAGGCAGCGCCCCTTATAAGGAAAGTGAAGGAATGCTTTCTAGGTATTTCAGTAGGCACATGTCAGGACCCAATTCCTGCCATTTTGATCGAGAAAAGTCATTTCATAAGGGACCAGTCAAAAGCGTGGTTGTTTGGTGTTCATTCATGAGCGGTTGATCGGTGAGGACATTCAATGTCCGCATCCAGCGCGTGTGCCTGGGAACGAAAGGGAACAATCAAGGCATGTTATCGATGGGGTGGTACTGATAAGGGACAGCGTACATAATGAACTCAGTCGGGAGTTACAGACGACCTAACTAAAGCAGCAGGAAACGAAACGGAACTGCATCTGTATAGAAGGAACTCAACTCTTCGGCTATTGGAGGTCCTAATAGGACTTTCAACACTTCCATCTTTGAGAATGGATGTTGGTCAGAAGTAGCCCACTTCTTCATTAATGGGTGGGTGGGGGACATCAGCAGCGACCTTCTCTTGTTAGTAGTTACAGGGGCTTACCCCTTAGATAAGGAGCTAACAGTAAAGGAAGACTTACTGGGTAGGGGGAATAGAAGCTACTAGGGGAGTTCCTACTAAGACGGAAACCTTACGAAAGAAGGAAACAAGCGAGCTACCTTACAAACAACCTTAGGGCACACTAAGGTTACACACGACACTCGCTCACCCACCTCGGCGAGCTTCACGGCTCACATTAAACAAAGAAAAAAAAGAAACTCACAAGACGAAGTACCGACATCGGATCAGCTACAAGCGGATGAAACTCCGACAAACCTAATACTAGGAGAGCCGCAAACAAACAAACAACAAAGGAAACAAAGAAGAGACGCCGCGCTCGATCGACCATTTCATTTAGGGCTGTCTGCACTTGCTAACTCACTACGCTCATTCCCTAGCCTTCCAATCATGGAAGACTTACCTCACTCCGAGCGTTCCCCTTGGTCACTCACTACGGCATTAGCTACACCGATTGACGCTGCCCTCACTCGCCGATCCCCGGCTCACTTCGCCCGAAACAAACAGAAAAAGAAACAAAGAAGCGATATGAAGGAACCTAAACAAAGAGTCTCCGGACACCGAAAACTTATATAGCGGACGAATCAGCGACAAAGTCTAAGACTAAAGATAAAGAGGAGCCGACTAAACGCAGGGTACGGAAACTCGCTTTGGACTTGTGGTTCTCAAAGAAAAGGTTGGCAGGAGATAAAAGCTAACAGCTAAAAGCTACAACTCCGGGAAAATCGCTTACAACAGCGAGCACATTCCATGTTAAGAGCTGTGGAAGGCAGGAGTGCTTAGATTCAGAAAGATCTTCAGCAGCGATCACAGGGGTTGGTAAGGTTGAAGTGGACCCTAATGATAGGGTCTAAACTACCGATTGGCTGCTGCCATTACAGGGGAGGAGAGGGAAGCGAACCCTTTAGATGACGGGGGAAAAAGAAGTTCTCATTTCAAGTGAAAAAGGCGAAAGGGAAGTTCTCATTGCGGGGAGGAAAAGGCAAGCTGGAAAGCAGGTAAGGCCAACCTAGCAGGAGATCTATTTACGGATCAGATTGGTTCCCCGCAGAAGCCTTAGTAGGGCTGGCGAAAAAGACCCTCGCTTCGGCAGCTGCCAGGGGGGAGAACATGGAACCCCGATCCGGCACCCGGCCGACCCGGATACCTTGAGAAGAAACCACTTGGCTTGGAATACTAAGAAAGGGGGGACTAAAACAGCAGATGAAGGAACAGAAAAAGAGCTCCTTGCCATAGGACGTATTCCCGAAAACCCCTATACTAGAGTTAGGAGCAGCAAAAAAAGAAGAAAAGGGCAACAGCAGAAAGAGCTGCAACAACCACCTCGATAACAACCTTCGGAAAAAGAAGGAAGACTATTACGAACTCATACGCCTTGAGACAGAGGGGGAATCAACTAAACGGGGCTTAGCTGAAAGCTTCCTTGTTGGATTCGTTACCGGCTTACTCTTCTATTCGTTACGGACTTACTCGCTTAGCTAACAGCTCTTGGCTCAGAAAGAATAGCTCCTAGGGCGAAAAAAAAATTTAGAAATTACCCGCTCAATCAGATAGGACGACCTACTCCTTAGTTGAACCGGACTTTGCCACTCACCTTCATCCGAATAAGGAAGAGACAGGTACAATATAAGGAATAAACTGGTACAAGGAGTCCAGCTGAACCACCCAGATCCGCTTCTTTCATCAAGCAACACAGCCTAGTCTAACCCGAGCCCGAGTTCGTATTGGTAAATTTCGGGTCAGCAGGCAAAGGAAAGGGAGCACCCACGTTCTACTTGCATATAGAAGTCGATCGGCCATTCATATCACTATGGTTAGCTCCGACTCCTTCTTCACTTTACCCCTTATACGAGGCTTTTTTTTTTGAAACCTATTCTCGACCCTCCTTCCTACCCCACCCACCGCTCTTCCTTTGAGGCAAAAGTCTCTCTTATTCGACCAGAAGAGCCTTCTTCTTCATTTCACCTATGGACTTTTTCCACGTAGCAACTTCCATACTGCACGAAGTCTTCTTCGGGAATGGCTTACCGCTCCGTGGGAATTGGATTTAGTCCCGCGCGCTCCTGAAATGGGGGCTCTTTCCTCGGTGCGAAGGATCAAACCCTACGCCCACTGCCCTTGTTCCAAGATCTCACTTCATTCACGTATCCGCATCTGCCTCCTTTGTTTCAGAGCGCGCTTAAAAAGCTCCTGCTTTGCCTTCGCTAGCTCTGCTTTATTGCCTCTTGTCTTAGGCTAGCTATTAGCAAAAGGTTACCGGCAACTCTATTCCGACTACACAACGTTAACCCTTGCTTGGTCGGTCTTGAGATGCATATGAATCAGAAATCGAAAAACGGGATGCTTTAAAAAAAAGGAGGATGGCAATTGGCTTCAAAGTCCGCAGGTATAAGCTATCGATGGAAGCGCTAGGCAAACCTGTAATAGAATACGGGTCGAGTAGCAGATCCAAAAGAAAAGGACTCAATCCTTGGCTAGACCCACCTCTCTTTTTCAAATCATTCATTCCACTCTTCTTTCTCGGTGCGGTGGCATCAACAATTCCATCAGTTCTTGGTTCTGTGGATGAAATTCCAAAAGAGAGGGCCCTGGTAGAAAGACAGAAATCGTGTTCGGGCACCGTACCCTAGGTAGGTCCTCTCTTCTCTATATGCTAAATCTCCATACCTCTCCTTCTCTTCAGAGATAGGGGACTCCAAGCCATCAACATTTGGGAAAACGTACCTTGATGCAAACCTATTCACCCTAAACCCACCACCACCCTTGGTTATTGTTATTTCTTTGCTTATTATTCTTAACCAACCAACCACTTGGTACCAAGCAACCGGTTAGCTGTTGCGCTTTCAAAGTAAAAGGAAATAAAACGAGAAGGAGGAACGGAAACACGAGAGGAACGACGAAAAAAAAGAGAAAAATCCGCAACAGGTGCAGGCTGACTTGAAGTAGGGAAGCGTGGTAGGGTTAGGGAGTGAAGTACTCTAGTAGCTCGCCACGTGAAAGCTATAGATGTTCTTGTACTTGATTCACCTACGTAAATAGATAACTTGCTTGGGTAAGGGCTTTCTTCTACTGGGCGGAAGGCCTTCTCCTTCATCCCTTTTGATAGTGCTTTCTATTTCTTTTGAGTGAAGGCAGCATAAGTGCATACACCAGCACCAGGGCTAGACTTTGAATGAATCACTAACTTACTGCTTTGCTTAATATAACCTTCCTGACAGGCTGACTACTACAGCTACATAGCTGACTGAAATTCTTTTGACTCTCCCTTCCTTACGAGATAGCCCGGGGGATGGGATTCAAACTGGGATTTCTTTCCCAGCCCGAAAGCACCTACAGCAATGCGGGAGGCAGCGCTTCAAAGAATCCATGCTAGGCACAGGCGTCCTCGAAGAAACTCAATCTCAAACAAGCTGCAATCAATCCCATTCCAAAAGGGAACGCATCCAGGCAGCTATATCGCTTGAGTCATGGTGGCTTCATTGTGGGTAGGCTGATCGGAAAGACCTCACCAATCGCTAACTCTTGTGATCAACGCACAAAGAAATCGATAGCTATGTACCTTTTGGCCTTTTTTCATTCCCCTTCGAAAAAACAAGGATTCCGCCATCTCATCTCTTGCCCAAAAGCCCTTTCTCGTTTGTCCAAGGGCCTACTTGACTGTTGAATGAAATAGGAAGAGAGCACTCTGAATGGAGGATGATATCCTGAAGGTGATGCCTATGCGAATAGAGAGCACAATGGGGCGTGTCGCTAAAGCTGATGTATGAGACCCTCCCTTCTGTCTAAATACTAAATAGCATCCTTCAATCTCATGAGGGCAGCCTCACTTTTTCTGGGATCTCGCTTAGAATAGAACCCTATCGCGAATAGGAGAGGGAGCCGACCAACCAGATAAAGCCCTTTCAATTAACCCCTTGCTTCTCCTTCCGCCTTGGAGCACCGCTTGATTGATGAGAATGCCACCACCTTGCAACTAAGAGATAGTTAAAGCCATTCTGTGAAGAGAGCGGGCAACTCTACCACGGAGTCTCTCGCCCAAGAGGGGCATTAGTAGCCCCATAGAGAAAGGAAGTTGCTGAAGTCCCTACAATCTTTCTTAGGGGACCCGATTACCTACTTCTGCCGGCGGGGGGGAGAGTCCTTAGAGTAGTTCCAACCCCTGTGGTAATAGGGTTAGGCCTGTAGACTCTTCCTACTGCCAAGTCAAAGCGGACGACCGCTTATGCCGGCAAGAGCTGGGGATTGACTATGAGCTGTAGTCTTTTGATGACTTCTTTCTACGGGACTTCCTTTTTCTCCTTGTTAAGGGAGAAAGTGCCAGAGAGTGATTTTGGGAGCATAAGGTGAGGACGCTAGTTTAGGCTCAACTTGACTTCCATTAGACTGGAGAGGCTTTGGTGTTTCAGAATAGACATGAATGGAACCTTTTTTTATATAATGAAGACTTTCAGAGAATCCAAGTTGTCTTTTCTTGTAGTACGAGTGGAGAGGAAAAGACTGACTAGGGGGCTAAGGAAAGTTTCAAGGCATTTATTAGGATGAGGATAGGAAACCCTTAAAAGGTCAATTGGACGCTTTCTTCATAAAAAAAAGTCACGCAAAGCAAAGGCTAGATAGCTAGATTGCTTCTTTGACAAGCCAGATGGGCCTCAGACAAAGTTAGGCTTGAAAAGAAAAATCCTACCAGGATCGTCAAGCTGACTGCTATATCATATCATGGATCCCCTCCCTTGGGAGGGAAGGATCGACAAGCGCACTTGCCTATATGAGATTAGACTCTACATTGAGACATTGTCTGCTAGATAGAATTCCCTTGCATCGGAAGACACCCTCTGATCACTTGGTCAGGACCAATCCTAATACCAAAAGCTAGCTCAAAGGAGTGAAAGACGAAAGATAGGTATGAGATGCCCTTACCTTAGGGGTAGATAGCAGCTACTTGTTCCCCGCCTCCCAGCCGAGCTGCTTCCTATCCTGCTTAGTCAAGCTTTGATTTGAAGCTAGCAGAGAGATTGTCCTATATTCCTAGTTAGGCCTTCTCCTAATGCCCTATTCCTAGCGAGTGAATCAACAGGAGCGAGAAAAGCATAAATAGCAGCCTTAGAACCTTATCCCCTCATTTTCCAGTTGGTAAGCCACAGCTAACTCCCACCTTTCCAATCTCACATCGAATCTCAGGAACCTTACTTTAGCTCTAGTTCTGTTTGCTTATCTCTGCTTTGTATTCAAGTAGTGGGATTTGCTTCACTTATGAAAATACCTATTCCACTTTGACTCGCCTAAGGTCATACTAATCGGAATCGAGATTACTGCTTTAGCCCTCGCCTATCATCTTGGTAACAGGCTTCGTTACTTATTGGAAGATTTCTCAGTGGTGATCTTTCTGAGAGTGAAATAACTCTGAAACCGACTAATCTACGAACGCGCTTCTCGCTGCTTAGTAGATCGAAGAAAGAGATCCGTAATTCACATTAAGCTCAAGGAAGGGGGCTTAGCTTAGAACGGGGGTGGTGTCACGAGCTGGATTTGAACCAGCGCTTCCGGATGATAAAAGTACCCCTTTCCATTTTGACTTCTTCATCAAAAATGTAAAATAAACAGGCTTAGGTCAAGCACTTCTTTATATAAGATAAACTAACCCCCATAGGAAAATGATCAGAAAGAAAAGGGTCAGCTAATTCTGCCTCAAATTCAGAGAAAAAGTCCCTCCATGATTCATTAGCAGGATTCTATCCAGCTTACTCTAAATTCGATCATCACCCTCTCTTATTGCACCAAGTAAGGCTATATCCTTAGCCAAATTCTTTCAAACTGAAGGGAAGGACGACTTCTTTTTGGCGCCTGCACTGAATAAAAGTATCCCATTATTGTAAAAGAGCTTTATCTTACTGAATCAGAAAGAAAGAACGATAGTTTACTTATTTAAGTATAAGTAGGGGAAGGATGTGGATTTGTAGAAAGGAGTCCATGAAAAGGAAGGGGGGAGCACCCAATTAGAGTTTTAGAGACAGAAAGGAGCGGCACCGAAAAATGACACAATAAAGGGAAAGGGGTGAAAGCGATTCATGTAGAAAGAAACATCAGGAATGCAGTTGCTCGAGCTTTGGGCGGATTGAGGTTTTTTCACAGCTTCGCCCTCCTTGCCAGAGTTCTTGGGGGGCGTTTGTTTAGCCAGGTTGCTTTCCCGATCCCTTTCTCATAACCCGAAGACTGACTTTGAGAAGGTACCGAAGATAGCTCTAAAGACAAGGTACGAGTCTAGTCTTCGCAGCGAAATCAAAGGGAAAGCAAAGCAAATCCACGTAGGTGTGAGAAAAAGAATAAAGAAGTACGAAAAGGTACGTAGGCTCCGTTCGCTAGTAAAGTATGCTGCTCCGTTCACCACTATTATAAGTATTGACTAAACTAAAAAAGAATGTCATCCGGCTCTTCATCTATTATCTATTGAACTCTCGGCTGAAAAAGCAAGAGCCATCACAGCAGATAAAACAAAAGAGTGAATTGACTAAGCTTAAGCTAAGCCTTCGTTCGCAGTCGATTCGGTAATAGGAAAAGCAAAGACGATAGCGAGTGACCCATAGCATTCGTAGATAGGACTTTGCCCTCATTCCTCCCTTCTACCTTATAGCTATTTTTCTTAAAAAAATGAAATTCTAATTATATTAATATAATTAGAATTCCGTCAAGATAAGATCTTTCCCTTTATGGCTGCGATCTTCTTAAACAGGATTGAAATGAAATAGTCCCTTCCCCTGCCCCCAATCCCGAATAATCAGGTATCGACATCGTTTGGTAAAGTCCCGAGAGATCAACAACCTAAAACGCGATCTAATATATGCAACTCGAAAGGCGACCGTCTTTCTTCTTATTCCGAATTCCTACTCCTAGAGCCCCTGATTGCAAACACAGGAAAGATCCAAGTAGCGGATATTCCAACAACAGCTCCTTCTCTCTTCGCTTCGATGCCATCTTCAAGCTGAACGCCCTCACAGCTCCAAGAGCGGATAAAGCGCAAACAGCTTCTGAGGCTTGCAGACCTGGCTAGTCTAGAAGTTAGTGCATTGGATGCCTGGGCAACTGCATCTAGTACAGCTTACTGAACACCAAGCCAATCTCCTTTCTAGTCTAGCTTTTGAAAGTGAATGAGTCCTGCAACCTGCACATGAATGCACAGAGAAGGCCGGGCCGGTTATTTGACATCGACTCGGTTGTTAAAGAAGAAGCTGTTGGGGGAAGAACCGAAGTAAGGACACTAGTCTCGGGGGCACGCCCAGAAGAGGTTCTTAACGCCTTAAGTTATTAGAAGAATTTTGAGAAACAAGCTTTTATTTTAACCCTATATGAAATGAAAAAGTGCATTGTCCGGATCAGAGCTAGGAAAGGAAATTGAGAAATGCACTTTGTAAGCTATACAAAATGAAAACGACTTTACTGGAGACGAAAGCTGCTACCCCTAACGCACTATGATTCTTATATGTATGATAGTTAGAATCATTACATCAATAGTTGTATTCCCTTTAGAGTAAAGAAGCTAAGCCCGAAAGGAAAGGGCAGTGAGTTCTTTGACTGCAGGGCGGACCGGACTAAAAAAGTGCTTCCAGCATATGTGTGTGGAACCGCGATTCTTATAACTTTTCTATGATGGGGCAGCAGATCTTTTTGTCCACCGGAATCGTCTTTGACCTCCTTTTACTTAAAAAGAAAACGATGGGGCTTACTGCACCGATGGAGAGATCACGACAGCGAATACGACCCTATCCATTCATACGGCCTTTACATCGGAGCGGAGTCCTAGATAATTCGCTTATGACCCGGGGTAGAGCGATTGAGACAGGGCATGCTCTCCATACTCTGCGTATCGAGAAAGAACAGTTTCCATTAGTTCAGAATGAAGCAAATTTGCCTTACTTTGGGGAGTGAGGCATGCGCTCTTATCAGGACGCGAAAGGAATTCCTCGAAGGTAGTACTCAAAGGATGGGGCATTACCGGTGTTAGCGACGAAGGGATTGTTTGCAAGAGAAGGTTGCCCAGTTAAGATACGAAGAGGAAGCATGCCATTTCACTTTCTGTTGGGAATACCTAATTAAGAGTAGAGCGACCGCCAAGAAAGCTTCTCTGTGCTAAGAGGAAGAGTTCCCGGGCAGATAAGGAAGAAAGCTTTCAATCTTTCAACAGTTAGAGTGATTGTTAAAAAGCTTCCTTTAACAATTAGATTAGGATCGGAGAAGTAAGCCAAGTCAAGGAAGATGCCCACTACTTATATAATAAAAAATTTCCAGCCTCTAAACTAAAGGCTTTGAGCAAGAAAAGGGATTGATATAGAGCATCGTGCTGATCGATGCGCGAAATACCCGGTTTTATAGTAAAAAGATCTGCTAGCTATGGAGAAAGTATCCCGTCGACCTTCCTTCGATGACATCTCTGGACCAAGGTTCCGGGCGTAGAATCCGCGTTAGTATCTGAAATGGATCAGTAGTCTCTCACAGAGTCCTCTCTTACGCTTAAGGCATCAAAAATAGAAACGAATCTGAGCTGGCTTTCAAGAAGGTATGTATAGCAGTAAGACTCGTAGGCGGACTAAGAGCTCTTGTCTTAGGCTTTTCTCAAATCCACACTTTCGGAATAGAATGGCTTGCTTTCAAGGTAACTAGAAATTGCATAAGAGAAGAAAGCGTAAAGTAAAAAAGAGCTTCCTCTATAAATATAAAAAAAAAAATTCCCCTATCACCCGAGGGAACTCACTTAATCCTCATCTCTTGAACTCACTGAAACCAAGCCAATGGAGATTGGCGGGTAAGATGCTGGAAATAGACTTCGCCGAATCCCTTTTCATTACATCCAACCGTCTGCTACTTCTGCTACCGCAGCCCTTGCGACTTGATTGGTCCCCTTCCACTTCCCCCATTGTCAACTCGCTTGCCCCGGCGTGAAGAACTCTCTCAAAGTGACTTCGCTCACTGAAGACCAAGCATCTCGATTCAACTACAAGTCTGCTATTCACTCGCTTTCGACGTTTCAAGTCGGATCTTGCCTTCACTCCTAAAGGAAGAAAACCTCACCTCAGAGCTTCACAAGAGCAGTCGAAAGAGCAAACTGATTCAACTTGAGCTATTCTTATTATTGTGACAAGATCTGGAATTGCCTCTACGCTTTTTTCCTTTGCAACTTGCTACTAATGTCATACCGCATTCAGTCTAATTGGCCCAGCTCTCCTCTTTTCTTTGGTCAAGCCAGTTCTCTGATCCGATGGGGACTCGTGTGAAGAAAAAAAGTTTCCAGGGATCGAACCGACTACGAAGGATACGAAAGGAAAAGAATC